CTTTTGTTAATAAGAACTCTCACTTTTTTGGAACAAGCCAGGGTGGAATGGCGAAAATCACAAATACAAATTTTTTTTTAACTTTTTCTGAACCTAAGGATTTTACCATAAAGATTTATAAAATACATGATTTCCTACAAATCGGAAGAGAAGGAAACGGATACTCAATCTGGAAGTGAGTAAGCACCACGGAAATGAAAATATATAGAATCACTATCTATTCCATTCGAACAAAAATCGAATGGGGTGTCGAAAGCCGTATTCAATAAAAATTGCATGTACGGTTTGGAGGGAGATCTCCGGTGAATAAACTAATGAGATCCACCCTACAATATGGAGTTAAAAAGTCAAAATAAATTATTCAATCATTTTTTCATCGTCATGTCACGTCGAAGTAACGCAGAAAAGAAAATTGGAAAACCTGATCCGATTTATCGTAATCGATTGGTCAATATGTTAGTCAACCGCATTCTTAGACATGGGAAGAAATCACTGGCTTATCAAATTCTTTATAAATCGATGAGAAGTATTAAGCAAAGGACGAAGAAAAATCCACTATCTGTTTTGCGTCAAGCCATACGTAGGGTAACTCCCAATGTAACAGTAAAAGCAAGACGTGTGGGTGGATCAACTTATCAAGTACCTATCGAAATAGAATCCGCACAAGGAAAAGCACTTGCTATTCGTTGGTTATTAGGAGCATCTAGGAAACGTCCGGGCCGAAACATGGCTTTCAAACTAAGTTATGAATTAATGGATGCTGCCAGAGATAATGGAAATGCTATACGAAGAAAGGAAGAAACTCATAGAATGGCTGAAGCCAACAGAGCTTTCGCACATTTTCGTTAATTAGTCAATATAAGAAACAAATAGGAAGGATTTTCCTTTTTTTGGAAACAATAAATAATAATAAGAAGCTATGTAAGCCCTCCTTACTGGGGGGCTTACACGATGGAGGTTTTTACCAATAAATGATAATAACAAAATCTATTATTCTTTGAAAACGGAGTTATATACCCAGGTACAGAAAGATGATATTATTCATTCGTAATGATTTCCACCAAGTTACATGGTGTATCATACGCAAAATCGATACTATAATTTTTATTTATATATTGGAAAAATCTCTATGAAATTAGAGCTCGACCTTTCTTTCTTATATGGAAGTACCATTCTGCCCGAATGTATTCTTATTGTTTGCCTGATAATCATTCTGATATTGGATTTGATCTCAGAGGAAAGAGACACCTCTTCTTTATATTTCATTTCCTTAATGGGTTTATTAATAAGTATTGGCTTATTATTATTCCAATGGAACGAGAAACCTATTATTAGTTTTTCGGGTAATTTTCAAACTAACAGTTTTAATAGAATTTTTCGATTACTTATAGCACTATGTTCGCTATTATGCATTCCTCTATCTGTCGAATATATCAGACGTACAAAAATGCCTATGACTGAATTTATCATTTTTGTAATAACAGCTACTATCGGAGGAATGTTTCTATGTGGTGCTAATGATTTAATCACTATTTTCGTAGCTTTAGAATGTTTAAGTCTATGCTCGTACTTATTATCCGGATACACCAAAAAAGATGTACGATCCAATGAAGCTGTTATGAAATATTTACTTATGGGTGGAATAAGTTCATCTATTTTAGCTTATGGTTTTTCTTGGTTATATGGTTTATCTGGCGGGGAGACTCAGCTCCAAGAAGTAATAAACGGTCTCATAAATACGAGAATGTATAATTCTTCAGGAGCTTTTATCGGACTCATATGCATTATTGTAGGAATCGGATTCAAACTCTCACTAGTACCTTTTCACCAATGGACTCCCGATGTATACGAAGGAGTGCGATTCGTTTCATAATTTATCGAATGTAATGAAACTCTACCCAAACAGGGATGAAATTAAATATTCGTTGTATTTATGAATATTCTATAGACATGTAAAATAGGAAAGAATTTTATCCTCACTCGGATTAAAGCATAACTTCTACCAAACTCTCGTTCAAAATGAATCCGAACGAAATAGGAGATAAAGCAAAGTAAGAAACAATTTTGAATTGTAAGCTAATTATTAAGGGTTGTTTTCGGAGGAGTAACTCACGAAACTGAATGAATCGATAGAATTTCGATATGGAATGCTATCCAGTCAGTCTCTATTCTTCAGATACTACGAGTGTATCAAAAGCATCTATCGGAAAAGGAAAACCTAAAATAAAAAAAGGCATGGCTATTAGTAACGAAAAAAAATTAGATGGTTTTCTCTTCCGAAATTTTGAATCGGTCCTAATTCCTATAAAAAAGGCACAATTCCATTTTTGTGAGAGTCGGTATCTCGCTATACCGTAAGAGCCACTGAGATGGGATTCTTCGAAAAGTTTTAAATTGATAATGATTTTAAATTAATAAGTTTTTCTTTATACACACGCGAGGAAAGTAATAAGAAAGATCTGGTTTTTTGTACCAACCAGGTCCTACTACTCAGGAGCTGTGTGAAATGAAAGTTTCATGCACAGTTTTGAACGAGAGAAAAGAATGAGTAATTTTTCTTTTCGACTCTAACTCTCCCACTCCAGTCGTTGCTTTTCTTTCTGTTGCTCCAAAAGTCGCGGGTCTAGCCTTAGTCACTCGAATTTTCAATATTCTCTTTCCTTTTTCTCTGGATCAATGGCACTTTATTCTAGAAATATTAGCTATTTCTAGTATGATACTAGGTAATTCGGTGGCTATTACTCAAACGAGTATGAAACGTATGCTTGCATATTCTTCCATAAGTCAAATTGGATATCTAATGATCGGAATAATTGCTGGAGATCATAACGGATATGCAAGTATGATGATTTACTTACTATTTTATATTTTTACAAATTTAGGAACCTTTGCTTGCATCATCTTATTCGGTTTACGTACAGGGACGGATAACATCCGAGATTATGGAGGATTGTTTATAAAAGATCCTTTACTAACTCTCTCTTTTGCTTTGTGCCTGCTATCCCTGGGAGGCATTCCTCCTCTATCCGGTTTTTTTGGAAAACTCTATTTATTTTGGTGCGGATGGGAGGCCGGTCTATATCTCCTAGTTTTCGTAGGACTTTTCACAAGCATTATTTCCGTATATTACTATTTAAAAATAGTTAAATTACTTATTACTAAAGAGAGTGAGGAAATGACTGCTTATATACAAACTTATGTAAGTTCTCCGTTGCCTTCCTTATCGAAAAGTTCTATCGAAGTTGGCCTAATTGTATGTGTAATAGTTTCTACTTCTTTGGGAGTCTTGATGAATCCTATTAATACTATAGTTCAAAATACTTTTATTTCAAGTCATTTTATAAGTAACTAAACTTGATTTGGGTGGAAAAAAAGCCAATCCATTTTCTAAATTATTTTTTTATCGTTTCAACATAAACGAAAGGATAATTTTGGAAAAATGATTATTACTATTCCGAGTTCATCCCTACCTCCCCCTCCCCAATTCCCCAACAGAGAAAATAATTCCCCAATAGAAAAAATAGATAAAAAATACAAAATAAAATTATATATATATATATATATATATATATATATATATATATATATATATAATTCTGTTACAAATTACTGGCACGACATCTACATGGCATCAGATTGAATTGATACCCCCAGCCAATAAAATAAATAGACTCTTCGAGATTCTTTATATATAATTGAAATATGAAAAGCCTTGGTGGTGAAATGGTAGACACGCGAGACTCAAAATCTTGTGCTACAAAGCGTGGAGGTTCGAGTCCTCTTCGAGGCACTCTTCTATCTGTGGTGGGACAAATAATAATCCCAAGTAGAAAATGGAACGGAAATAGAATTGTTTCAAAACTTTTTTTATAAATAGGAAATAATCCTGTGTTATACTATTTATTTGATATCAATGATTTGGATAAACCCAAAATAGAAAATTCTATTTATTTCATTCGGAATAAATCTATCGGGTTTATGATTTGGACAACCCCACCAATTGAAAGGAATGGAGCCGGATCCAGATAATAAAATTCATAAATATTATCAGATGATATTTTGGAGTATTGCGGAGTAGATGTCGATTCAATCAAAATATGGAAGTAAATATTCTTGCATTTATTGCTACTGCACTGTTCATACTAATTCCTACTGCTTTTTTACTTATTCTTTACGTACAAACAGTCAGTCAAGGTAGTTGATTAGAAAATTGAATTTATAGATATACAACAGCGGTAGAACCAAACTTTTATCGAAAAATTCATTCCTTTGGAATACCAAAAAAAAGGGGGGGGGGAGGGTAAAAAAACTGGAGAAAAAAAAAAATAGAATTTAATCTTTTTTTTCCTCTTCCCCCAATCCCCTATATACTATATATATTTATTTTTTTTTAATTCTTACATGATTCATATAGAACTAGGCCCTAGTACTATAGTAGGATTGGGGCTCATCGTGGTAGGCCTACTTTTATATGCCCTTCGAATAAGGGAACCTAATGTATCTAGAGGTGTGTTTTTGGATGTACCCTACGAAAAAGGATTTAAATAAATTCGACGTATTTATCAGTAATGATAGATACGACACTCGAAATAAAATTTTTGATTCATCCGCAGTGGAAGAAGTATATGGCTAAAATGATTCAATATTTTTTATATCACTTCGGGAACATATGCGAGCCACAAAATGAAAATGGAATTATGATTAAAAAAACAGTGATATATTTCTAAAAAGAGATATTCCAAATCCACTTTTTTTCCTTCTCTAGAGGGAGAAGAAATAATAATCGAATCCACGGGGTGTAGAATGAGCCTAAATACATTTTTTTGTAGAGATCAATCAGGTACATAGAAAATAAACCTGATTTTAGTTAGAAGAAGTAACTAGGGAGGTAAGAGAAAATCTAAAAAGTTATTTAAAACTCACTTGGATTTTGGGTAGATGAAATATCGGGTGTAATTTCGACGATTATCTCATTTCATCGCTTAAGCCATAAGAAAATTAACGTATCACATATGGTTTTTTGGGGGGGAAAGTTGCATTGCATATAGAGGCATTAACCTATCCCAATATTACGATTTCCTCTTCTCCTCTATCGGATTATTATGTGGAGGAATCCTCATCTTCCAAGGCTGGCGCTTAGACCCGATTCTTCTATTGTCTCAAATACTTTTGAGTGGAACTGCCATTTTTTTTATAGCAGAGAGTTTATACCTACGTAATAACGGAATTAATCCCAATTTATTTTTTTATAAAAAAAGAGAGATAAGAAGAAATACGTATTATCGGAAATTGAAATTGAAAAAATCACTGCCTCATTATAAGGGATGGGAAAGAATCAATTATACTATTTCTATTTCTTATAGGAATTGAGATAAAAAAATAAAAAAAAATTTCTTATTCAACGTTCTTCTATTCTCTAAAAAGAATGGAAAAACGTTGAATTGAATTTTTTTTCAAAATATAGCTGTTATGATCCGCTTCTTCCCCATACTACAAGTGAGAGAGAAAATGTAAAAACTACCATTAAGGCACCCCAAGCAATATTGACTATATCATCCATATATATATATATATTTTTTTTATCGTCTCCGGGACCTAAGATACTATCAAGTTTATATAAAATATACAAAAATATATTAATATTCTTATATATTCTTATACCGCAAAGGAAAGAAAAGCAACATCTGTTGCTTTCTTTCTCCCGCGAAATTTCCAGTAATTTCATAGGAATAAATACTTGTACTTGCTTTTTTTTTTTGTTTGATTTATCCTTAATGCAGGGTTGTCTATTTGTGATAAATCTCAGTAGAAACAACGTGATAGGCTATATCAAAGTGTAGAACAACACATTTTTTATTTGGATATGACGCAATAGGCAGCCCGAACCTTTCTTCCTTTTTTAGGCGACACCCAGATTCGAACTGGGGATAGAGGATTTGCAGTCCTCTGCCTTAATCCACTTGGCCATATCGCCTCCCTCGTAACCTCAAGCTGTATTCCTATTTATACGGTCGTATATCGAACTAGTAAAATTAGTCGTAATGAGTGACGGAGTAATCTATTATAGAGCCTAATCATCTCTTAATCAAGCTTTACTTGATCGGGATGGGGATGCAATGAAAAAAATGGATGGGATACATATCCTTTTTGATAAATAAAATTATTCTTTAATAATAATTATTTCTTTTGTACGATTAACTCATATGATTGGATGAAGTGGAAAAAGAAAAAAATAAATAGATTGTGTCTGATGTAGTAAGATAAATAAACCCCAACTTTTTTTTAGAAGAAATTATGGAAATGTCTGTACTGCCTGAATTTGGAAAAATACAATTCGAAGGATTTCATCGCTTTATTCATAAAGGTTTGATCGAAGAACTCAACGATTTTCCTAAAATTGAAGATCCAGATCAAGAATTTGAATTTCAATTATTTGGTGGAGAGTTTCGATTGGCAGAACCCATAATGAAAGAAAGAGAAGCCATATATCAATCTGATACGTATTCGTCGGATTTGTATGTACCGGCTCGATTAACTCAAAAAAAAGGGGGGGGGAAGATACAGAAACAAACTGTATTTGTTGGGAGTATTCCCCTAATGAATTCTCAGGGAACTTTTGTAGTTAATGGAGTGGCTAGAGTCATAATTAATCAAATTTTACGAAGTCCCGGTATTTATTATAACTCGGAATCAGATCACAACGGAATTCCTATATATACAAGTACTATTATTTCGGATTGGGGGGGGAGATTGAGACTAGAAATTGATGGAAGAGCAAGAATATGGGCTCGTATAAGCAAAAAACGAAAAGTTTCCGTTTTAGTTTTATTATTAGCAATGGGTTTAACCACCAAACAGATTTTGGGTGGTGTTTGCTACCCAAAAATTTTTTTGGATTCCTTAAGGAGGAAGAAAACAAAGAGGGAGCATCCCCAGTCCACCGAAGATGCTATAGTAGAACTTTATAGACAATTATATTGCATAGGTGGAGATCTCACATTTTCCGAATCTATACGTAAAGAATTGCATAAAAAATTTTTCCAACAAAGATGTGAATTAGGAAGAATTGGTCGATTAAATCTGAATAAAAGACTCGATCTAGATGTACCTGAAAGTGAATATTTTCTATTACCACAAGATGTTTTAGCTGCTGTGGATTATCTGATAGAAACAAAATTTGGCACGGGAACGCTTGATGATATAGATCACCTCAAAAATCGCCGTATCCGTTCTGTCGCGGATTTATTGCGGGATCAATTTAGATTGGCTCTGAATCGTTTGGAAAATTCGGTGCGACAAACCATACGCGGAGCAACAAAGCGTAAGCGATTACCTACTCCTAAAAGTTTAGTAACTTCAACCCCATTAATAGCTACTTTTAAAGAATTTTTCGGTTCGCATCCCTTGTCACAATTTTTGGATCAGACTAATCCATTGACAGAAATAGTTCATAAACGAAGATTGAGTTCTTTAGGTCCCGGAGGATTAACGCGACGAACGGCTAGTTTTCAAGTACGAGATATTCATCCTAGCCACTATGGTCGTATCTGTCCCATTGAAACATCCGAAGGCATGAATGCTGGACTTATTGCATCACTAGCTGTTCATGCAAGAGTGAATACTCGGGGATCTTTAGAAACTCCTTTCTATAAAATATCTGAAATATCTAGAGAAGAAGGAATTATTCATTTATCAGCGGGGGAAGATGAATATCACCGAATAGCTACAGGAAATTTTTTGGCTTTGGATCAAAGAACTCGGAAAGTACAGGTAACTCCAGCTCGCTATCGACAGGAATTTCTAGCTATTGCTTGGGAACAAATACATCTTCGAGGTATTTATCCTTTACAATACTTCTCTGTTGGAGCTTCCCTTATTCCTTTTCTTGAACATAATGATGCAAACCGTGCTTTGATGGGTTCTAATATGCAACGTCAAGCAGTTCCACTCTTAGAATCCGAAAAATGTATTGTAGGAACAGGTTTAGAAAGTCAAGCGGCTCTGGATTCCGGAAGCATAGCTATAGCAAAACAGGGCGGAAAAATTCATTATACCGATAGTGGAAAAGTCACTTTATCGGTGAGTAACAATAAGAGAGTAGATACGAATTTGATTATATATCAACGTTCCAATAATAGTACTTGTGTGCATCAAGAATCCCAAGTTAATAAGAAAATTTTTCTAAAAAAGGGACAACTCATAGCAGACGGTGCAGCTACTTCAGGAGGAGAACTGGCTCTGGGAAAGAATGTTTTAGTAGCATATATGCCATGGGAAGGTTATAATTTCGAAGATGCAATACTTATTAGTGAACGTCTAATCTATGAGGATATTTACACATCTATTCATATTGAAAAGTATGAAATCGAGGCTCGCACAACGAGTCGGGGTCCCGAAAAAATTACTAGGGAAATACCTCATTTGGAAAGTAATATACTTCGTCATTTAGATAAGAGTGGACTCGTATTATCAGGATCTTGGGTAGAAACTGGAGATGTTTTGGTGGGAAAACTGACACCTCAAGAAGCAGAGGAATCTTTACGTGCCCCAGAGGGTAAATTATTACAAGCTATATTTGGTATTCAAGTAGCTACTGCAAGAGAAACTTGTCTCAAAGTACCTCCGGGTGGAAAAGGCCGAGTCATTGATGTGAAATGGATTTATCAGAAAGATACTTCTATTAATCATGAAAAAAAGGTACGTGTTTATATTTTACAGAAACGAAAAATACAAGTGGGTGATAAAGTAGCTGGAAGACATGGTAATAAAGGTATTATTTCAAAAATTTTACCCAGACGAGATATGCCTTATTTACAGGATGGAACACCCATAGATATGGTATTAAGTCCGTTGGGTGTACCTTCACGAATGAATGTAGGGCAAATTTTTGAATGTTCACTTGGTTTATCTGGATATTTTTCAAAAAAGCATTATAGGATAACACCTTTCGATGAGAGATATGAACGAGAGGCTTCAAGAAAACTGGTCTTTTCCGAACTTTATGAAGCGAGTAAGAAAACAGAAAATCCTTGGTTATTTGAACCTGAAAATCCCGGAAAAAATCGATTAATTGATGGAAGAACCGGAGAAATTTTTGAGCAACCTGTTACAGTAGGAAAGGCTTATATGCTAAAATTAATTCATCAGGTTGATGATAAAATCCATGCGCGTTCTAGTGGACCTTACGCACTTGTTACACAACAACCTCTTAGAGGAAGATCCAGACGCGGGGGACAAAGAGTAGGAGAAATGGAAGTTTGGGCTTTAGAAGGTTTCGGTGTTGCTTATATCTTACGAGAAATGCTTACCATAAAATCCGATCATATTCGTGCCCGTTATGAAGTACTTGGTGCTATTGTGACTGGAGAGCCCATTCCTGAACCTAATACTGCTCCAGAATCTTTTCGATTACTTGTTCGAGAGTTACGATCCCTAGCTCTGGGATTGGATCATGTCGTTGTATCCGAAAAAAATTTAAAGAGGATTTTGAGGGACGTCTAATAGAAAATAAAAAAAAATTCGAATTTTATGATTCACCAAGAAAGGCATCAACACCTTCGGATTGAATTAGCTTCTCCCGAACAGATCCGTAGTTGGGCCGAAAGAACTCTACCTAATGGAGAAATAGTTGGACGAGTGACCAAGCCTTATACTCTACATTATAAAACACATAAGCCCGAAAAAGATGGATTGTTCTGCGAAAGAATTTTTGGACCCATCAAAAGTGGGATTTGTGCCTGTGGAAAATATCAAGGAATTGAAAATCAAAAGGAATATTCTAGATTTTGTGAACAATGCGGAGTTGAATTTATCGATTCCCGAGTTCGAAGATATCAAATGGGATATATCCAATTGGCCTGCCCGGTGACTCATGTTTGGTACTTAAAACGTCTTCCCAGTTATATTGCGAATCTCTTAGCCAAGCCTCTTAAAGAATTGGAAAGTCTAGTATATTGCGATGCGTGACTTGATTATCAATTTCCATTACACAGATTCGATCAGAAACTGTCATCCTATCCATAATTTATTAGGAGAGGATGCCTCTAATTTTGACATGTTTCTCGGGGGAGTAGCGTGAAACTCAAAAATGAAAGCAATTTATTCGCTACTAAGAGTAATTTATCTAGGGTTTATGCATATGTATATATATCATTACTTGGGTTTCGTAAAGAAATAAAAATTTGATTAGAATTTTTTCTCTATTCAAATTTGAAAAAGAATAATGGCCATTGGGGTCTATCCATCGCATATATACTCCAAGTAGTATTGTAACCATCGGAATGGAACGAAAACCTAAAGGATATTCAAGATAAATGGGATACGAACAAGAAAAATCCTTATGAATTCCAAAAAAAAAATTGGAGATATTCCCGTAAGGGAATATATCATTTGAAGGAGATAAGACTACTCGATAGTGCAGAGATTTTTTAAATCAAAGAAGTTTGAATATTTCTTTTATAGATTCCAACTCGAGTAATGAGTAGCTATTTGATTGACCTTCCCGACATGAACATGTAATTAAAAAAATGGAATATTCATTCATATATAAAACATGAATAAATATTAGTGACTCGTATAATTATGAAGAAACCAGATGATTCAATATAGCTATTTGAGCCGGATGAAAGAAAACTTTCACGTCCGATCCTGGGGGGGGGAATCTAAAAAAGAACCTATCCCGATCTTTTTCTTGCTAGACCCGTCTCAAACAAACCCGTTTTATTAAAATTACGAGGTTTATTCAAATATGAGGACCAATCTTGGAGAGAAATTTTCCCTCGTTTCTTTTCTCCACGTGGATTTGAAGCTTTTCGAAATAGAGAAATAGCGACTGGAGGAGATGCTATTAAGAAACAATTAACTAATTTAGATCTGCAAATTATTATGAATTGCGCATATACGGAATGGATAAAATTAGCAGAACAAGAATCTACGGGAAATGAATGGGAAGATCGAAAAATTCAAAGAAGGAAAGATCTCTTAGTTAGACGTATAAAATTGGCTAAACAATTCCTTCGAACGAATATAAAACCGGAATGGATGGTTTTATCGGTACTACCAGTTCTCCCCCCCGAACTGAGACCTATGATTGAATTAAATGAAGGTGAACTGATTACTTCAGATCTGAATGAACTTTATCGAAGAGTTATTTATCGGAACAATACTCTTATCGATTTTTTAGCTAGAAGTGGTTCCACCCCAGGGGGCTTAGTTGTTTGCCAAACCAGATTGGTTCAAGAAGCTGTAGATGCACTTATTGATAATGGCATTCGTGGGCAACCCATGAGAGATAGCCATAATAGACCCTACAAATCTTTTTCCGATGTTATTGAAGGAAAAGAAGGAAGATTTCGTGAAAATCTACTTGGGAAACGAGTCGATTATTCGGGTCGTTCCGTTATTGTGGTGGGGCCTTCTCTCCCACTGCATCAATGTGGATTACCCCGGGAAATGGCAATAGAGCTTTTTCAAGCATTTGTTATTCGAGGTTTAATTGGGCGGCGCCTCGCTCCCAACCTTAGAGCAGCTAAAAGTATGATTCAAAATAAGGAACCGATTGTATGGAAAGTACTTCAAGAAGTTATGCGGGGGCATCCTGTACTACTAAATCGGGCACCCACTCTACATAGATTGGGCATACAAGCATTTCAACCCATTTTAATAGGAGGGCGTGCTATCCGTCTCCATCCATTAGTTTGTGTAGGATTTAATGCAGATCTTGATGGGGATCAAATGGCTGTCCATATACCTCTATCTCTGGAAGCTCAAGCGGAGGCTCGTTTACTTATGCTTTCTCATACGAATCTTTTATCTCCTGCGACGGGAGATCCTGTCTCTGTACCAAGTCAAGATATGCTTCTTGGACTTTATATACTAACGATCGAAAATCACCAAGGCATTTATGGAAATCGGGAGAATCTTCCGAAATCTAATTGTAGTTATAGAAGTAGGGTTTCCTCGAAAAAAATACCTTATTTTTATGGTTACGACAATGTGGTTGGAGTTCGGGAGCAGAAAAAGATCAGCTTGCATAGTCCTTTATGGCTCCGATGGGGAACAAATTTGCGAGTAATTACTTCGAGAAATCGTGAAAAGCCCATTGAGGTTCAATACGACCCTTTAGGCACTTCTTCTCAAATTTATGAACATTATCAACTTGGAAGAAATAAAGAAGAAAAAATTTTTGGTATTTACGTTTGTACAACAGTCGGTCGTGTTATTTTCAATCAACAAATAGAAGAAGCTATACAAGGTACTTTAAAAGCTTCGCGACACCGGGATCGACCATTACCTGCTGTAATTATATAATAATAGATTTTTATTCAATGAGACAGAAATTTGGGAAGCCTCGTAATTATTAACTTATCAAAGAATGGCTTGAATCTAGTGCTAGATACCACCTAGAAAAAGAAAGAGGTTTCCTATTATGGTAGAATCGGCCGAATTGCTCTTCTATAATAAAGTGATGGATAGAACTGCCATAAAACAACTCATCAGCAGATTAATTGCTCACTTTGGTATTACGTATACAACGCATGTTTTAGATCAACTCAAGAATCTAGGTTTTCAACAAGCTACTCAAGCAGCTATTTCATTAGGAATTGATGATCTTCTAACAGCACCTTCCAAAAGTTGGCTTATTCAAGATGCGGAACAGCAAGGTTATACTTCGGAAAAACATCATCGTTATGGAAATGTACATGCGGTAGAGAAATTACGTCAATTAATTGAAACTTGGTACGCCACGAGTGAGTATTTGAAACAAGAAATGAATCCCAATTTTAGGATGACTGATCCTCTAAATCCAGTACATATGATGTCTTTTTCAGGGGCTCGAGGAAGTACATCCCAGGTTCATCAATTAGTAGGTATGAGAGGATTAGTATCAGATCCTCAGGGCCAAATTATTGATCTACCTATTCAAAGTAATTTTCGCGAAGGCTTATCTCTAACAGAATATCTTATTTCTTGTTATGGGGCTCGCAAGGGAGTTGTCGATACTGCGGTACGAACATCAGATGCTGGATATCTTACACGTAGGCTAGTTGAAGTAGTTCAACACATTGTTGTACGAAAAATGGATTGCGGTACTATTCGAGGCATTTCTATAAATCCTCCTCGGGATCATAGAAAAAATATACGAGGAATTAGTCAACATAAATTAATTGGCCGTGTATTAGCAGATAATTTATACATAAATGGGAGATGCATCGCCACGCGTAATCAAGATATTACAGCTGGTCTTGCAAATTCTTTAATAAATCTTCAGACAAAACCAATTTATATACGTTCTCCTTTAACCTGCAAAAGTATGAGTTGGATCTGTCAATTTTGCTATGGATGGAGTCTTACCCACGGTGATTTAATAGAATTGGGAGAAGCAGTAGGTATTATTGCGGGCCAATCCATCGGAGAACCCGGGACTCAGCTAACATTAAGAACTTTTCATACTGGTGGAGTATTTACGGGTGACATTGCGGAACACGTGCGAACTCCTTTTAATGGAATTATTAAATTTAATACAGATTTGGTTTATCCTACACGTACGCGTCACGGGCATCCCGCTTGGATATGTCACAATGATTTATCCGTCAGTATCGAGAGTAAGAACAAAATATATAATTTAAATGTTCCACCACAAAGTGTGCTTTTGGTTCGGAATAATCAATACATAGAATCGAAGCAAGTAATTGCAGAAATCCGTGCTAAAATATCTCCTTTTAAGGAAAAAGTTCAGAGGTATTTTTATTCAAACTCAGAGGGGGAAATGCACCGGAGTACGAAGGTGCGGCACGCATCTGAGTATGTACATAGTAATGTCCATCTTTTACTTACAACAGGTCATGTATGGATATTATCGGGAAACTTTTATAAATATGACGGAACCTCGTCCATGTTTTATCAAAATCAAGATAAGATTGATATTGGACCGCCTCTTGCGAAACAAATTTTGAATTGTTCAATAAATATAGACAACTCTTATAGTAAGGATTGGAATTCCACTTATTCTAGTATCCTTCCGCATGCTTATAGTATTTCACGAATAAATAAAAAGAGAAAAATCCCCTATTTACTTTTTGAGAAAAAGAAAGAAAAGTACGAAAGAAGAACCTTATTTAGACTTAGGCTTAGAACGGAAAAAAATGGAATTTTACAGAATAATGATATTTTTGCCATTTTAGATGATCCCAAATATAGAATAAGAAGTTCGGGAACCATAAAATATGGTAATATTCAAATTCATTTAATTAAGAAAAAAAATGAGATTTCCGAGGATCGGAAGACGAAGAATTATAGACCGAAATATGAAATAATCGAGGGAGATAATTTCTTTTTTCTTCCTGAGGAAATACATATTTTACGTGAATCTTCTTCCTCCATTTTAGTAGAAAATAATAGTATCGTTCGAGCAGGTACCAAGATTACTTCAACTATTAATAGTCGAGTGACTGGACTGGTTAAGATAGAAAAGGGAATGGGTAATCGTGTCAAAATAAAAATATTGCCTGGAAGTATCTATTATCCTCGTGGAGAGACACAGAATCTTTATAAACAAGATGGTATTTTGGTACCACCAGGAAACAAAATTTTTGGGGAATTCCAATTCAAAAATTGGATTTATCTCCAATGGGTTGTAGTTACCAAAGAAAAATCTTTTTTTTTAGTTAGACCCGCAATAGAATATAAAATATCTAATGATTCTAATAAATCAAATTCATCAACACCTCTTTTTTTAAATTTAAATCCCCCGAAAGAACGGGGAACCCTCGAAATTCGAACTGTTAAATATATTTTTTATGAAGATGGTGAAGAGGTCCAAGCAGTAGGAGATATCGGTACTCAATTGGTCCAAAGTTGTTTAGTACTAAATTGGGGAGCAACAAAAACTTTTATAAAAGAGGCTTATGCTTCTTTTGTAGAGGTAAGAATCAACAAAATGATTAAAACTTTTCTCCAAATTAGTTTGGTGAAATATATCGATCTAGATAGTAGGAATAGAGGGAATATTTCCATTTCCAAATATCTTTTTAATAGCAAAGTATCTAGTACCAGCCAATATTCTAATGGTGGAAACCAACTACTTAGTAAACATCGAGGTACTATTCGTTGTATTCCACCGAATAAAAACAAGGAGAGTGGCTCCCTCCTTATTTTGTCTCCATTTCATTTATTTCGAACTCTTCTATATAACGGCACGAAAAAGGATGTAACGAGAAAGAAAAAAAAAGAAGTATTTCATTTGGAAAAAGATCCTCGCTTTTATATACAATCCCTCGATCAAGGATCAGAAAAGGAATTAATTACTACCCCTAAAAATCTAAGTGGAATTTTTGATTCAGAAAAAGAAAGTAGGGATATTTTGTTAACAACCGGAAGAATTTCTGGACAATTCAATTTATCGGAAAATTCGTTTTTCTTGGGTCACTTACAAAATATCACAAATTTTTTTCAACCTTTTTGTTTGATAACCCATGATCGACTCATATCTATTAAATTTTCAATAATAGATAGTTCTCTGAATACTTTTCGAAAACCTAAGTGGTTTTTTATTGGTGAAAATAGAAAAATATATAAATTGCTGTTAGGTAATAGTATCATTTCCAATATACTAAGATGGTCTTTTCTTCCATTTTTTTCATCAAGAAAAAAAATTCAATTAATGAATCTCGGACAATTTATTTGTGAGGGTTTATCCGTATTTGAATATCAACCCCTTTATGGATCCGGACAAATTATAGCCATTCATATGGATTTTGTAATAATCAGATCAGCCAAGCCATATTTGGCTACTGGAGGAGCAACCGTTCATAGTCATTATGGTGAAGTTGTAAGAGAAGGAGATACTCTAATAACTTTGATATATGAAAGATTGAAATCTGGAGATATTATTCAAGGCCTTCCTAAAGTTGAGCAATTGCTAGAAGCTCGTCCAATTAATTCAGTATCGATCGATTTAGAAAAAGGTTTTGAGGATTGGAATAGGGATATGACAAATTTCTTCGGAAACCTCTGGGGATTCTTTATTAGTGCCAGGATTAGTATGGAACAGAGCCAGATTATTTTGGTTGATCAAATCCAGGGGGTTTATCGGTCACAGTCGGTACAAATATCTGATAAGCATGTAGAAATTATTGTACGCCAAATGACTTCTAAAGTACTTACTCTGGAAAATGGAATGGCCAATGGTTTTTTACCCGGAGAATTAATTGAATTTTCACGGGCACAGAGAATGAACCGTGCTTTGGAGGAAGTAGCTCCTTATAAGCCCGTATTATTAGGAATAACAAAAGCATCTCTTAATACTCAAAGTTTTATATCAGAAGCCGGTTTTCAAGAAACTACCCGGGTATTAGCGAAAGCTGCTTTGCGAGGTCGAATTGATTGGTTGAAAGGCTTAAAAGAAAACGTCATTCTTGGTGGAATAGTTCCTGCAGGTACTGGATGTCAAGAAGTTATTTGGCAAATAACTCTGGAAAAACAGAGGAATATTTTATCGAAGAAAAAGAAAACAAAATTTTTTTATAACAAGGTAAAGGATCTTTTTTTATATGAAAAACTTCCTATTTATTCTACTCCGGAAAGGATTCACAAAAAATTGAAGCAGCCCCTTTCCGGAGTTAGTATTGGTAGATATACTTGATCAGATTTGGTAGAAAAGGAAGAAATAGAGTTAATCAAGTTTTTGCGGAGAGACAATCTTAAAAATGGAGTCGTTTCGGTCTAATTATAGGAATAAATCGCAATTTGTGGATTCAAATTTGAATAATAATAATAATGAAACAAAAATCTTGGGATATTCATTTGGAAGAAATGATGGAGGCGGGAGTACATTTTGGTCATCAAGCCCGAAAATGGAATCCTAAAATGACCTCTTATATTTTTACAGAACGTAAAGGTATTCATATTCTAAATCTTACTCAAACGGCTCGCTTTTTATCAGAAGCCTGTGATTTATTGGCTAATGCAGCGAGTGGAGGAAAACAATTTTTGATAGTAGGTACGAAATATCAAGCAGCTGATTTAGTAGCATCGGCTGCTACAAGAGCTAGGTGTCATTATGTAAATCAAAAATGGCTCGGTGGTATGTTAACTAATTGGTCTACTATAGAAACACGTCTTCAGAGATTTAGAGATTTGGAGGACAAAGAAAATACGGGGTTACTTAATCAACTTCCTAAGAAAGAGGCGGCGAATCTGAAGAGACAATTAGCTCAACTCCGAAAAAATTTGGGCGGAATTAAATACATGACGAGTTTACCCGATATTGTAATAATAATAGATCAACAAAAAGAATTTACTGCTATTCAAGAATGTATAACTCTGGGTATTCCAACAATTTGTTTAGTCGATACGGATTGCAATCCGGATCTTACAGATATACCAATTCCAGCCAATGATGACGCTAGAGCTTCCATTCGCTGGATCTTGAATAAATTGACGTCAGCCATTCGTGAGGGTCGTTACAATTCCATGGAGATTAAATAATTTTTTTTATGCAAAGCTTTTTCCTTTCGGTACTAATTACTACTTTGAAACTCGAAATTGTATTACAATAAGAACAAATATTTCTATTTAGTAAATATTACATAAATCCGTAATAAAGAATATTTCGAAGAAGAAAATATTCCAAGGAATGAATATTTTTGTTTGTAAGAATCTTCGTTTCTTATTTTATAGTTCATCTTTAGAGGGGGTAATACGCATACTGCACAAATTTTTATTGGCATACTTAATGATCTTAATGATTTATATGAAATATCCGGTGTGGAAGTGGGTCAACATTTCTATTGGCAAATAGGCGGTTTCCAAGTCCATGCACAAGTACTTATAACTTCCTGGATTGTTATTGCTATCTTATTAAGTCTAGCTTTCTTTGCGACTCGGAACCTACAAACCATTCCAACTAGTGGTCAGAATTTCGTCGAGTATATCCTAGAATTTATTCGAGACTTAACTAGAACCCAAATAGGGGAAGAAGAATATCGTCCTTGGGTTCCTTTTATCGGAACCATGTTTCTATTTATTTTTGTTTCGAACCGGTCAGGCGCTCTTCTTCCTTGGAGAGTTTTTGAATTACCCCACGGAGAACTAGCGGCGCCTACGAATGATATTAATACGACTGTTGCTTTAGCTTTACTTACATCAGTAGCTTATTTTTATGCAGGCCTTCACAAAAGAGGATTGAGTTATTTCGGTAAATATATCCAGCCGACTCCGGTACTTCTACCAATTAATATTTTGGAAGATTTCACAAAACCTTTATCACTTAGTTTTCGACTTTTTGGGAATATATTAGCCGACGAATTGGTAGTTGCTGTTCTTATTTCTCTGGTACCTTTAGTAGTTCCTATACCTATGATGTTTCTAGGATTATTTACAAGTGCTATTCAAGCCTTAATACTTGCAACTTTAGCCGCAGCTTATATAGGAGAATCTATGGAAGGTCATCATTAGATTTTTTTTCTCAATTCAATCAGGTACCTGAAATTTTATTCTGAAATATCATTACATTAGTTTCATATAAAGAAAGGAAATACGTTAAATTATTTTTAGCTAAAAAAATAAAAATTTTCTCGTTTCTAAAGACTCTTTTGCAATGAAAAAAACGACGAAATACATTTAAATTCTATTTGGATCTTCAAAATCAGAAATAAATTTATCGGGTATAATAATGGGATATAAAAATACTAATAATTAGTGAATGATTATACGGAGGTATACGGACAATTCGATCTAGAAATAAAAATGAGTTAATCTGGAATTTATCCCCTTCCCCTAACAAGGAAATAATTTCTCCGATTGTTTGAATTCGAGAAATATGGATGGAGCCTTACCTAGAAATATTTCATACCATCTTGCTTGTGTGACTTATTTAAGTAAGACTCCAAAAAAAAAGAATTGTTGAGATATAATATCTCTCTCTTTTATATTTTAGTGATACTACCACTCCAATAAGTCCAATAAGTCCAATAAGAGACATTTCGAGTTATTAACTGCTTCCAACAACATTTTGTTTTATTAGAAATATTAGTAAGCAATGGAGATTAGGTTTTTATATTACTAGCCTTTCCTCAATCCTGGTTAGAGGAGATTACCATGAACCCCTTAATTTCTGCTGCGTCTGTTATTGCTGCTGGGTTAGCCGTAGGTCTAGCTTCTATCGGACCTGGTATTGGCCAAGGTACTGCCGCAGGTCAAGCTGTAGAGGGTATTGCGAGACAACCGGAAGCAGAAGGTAAAATTCGAGGTACCTTACTGTTAAGCCTAGCTTTCATGGAAGCTTTAACCATTTATGGATTAGTCGTAGCTCTAGCACCTTTATTTGCAAATCCTTTTGTTTAATTACTAATTTTTTGTTCGAAGGCTACCTCGTAATTCTAAATTAGTAACCTCCTCTAAATAAGTAATTAACCAATGAATTCCTTATATTAGGGGAGGGACTGATCAGAATGAACAATAAATAAAAAATCTTTGTATTCTTCGAGAAAAAGGATTTACTATTTTTGTATCACAGGGAGCGGGACACAAAAGGGTATATCCAATTGTATTGCGGGGGGGAGTGGAGGGGGTACCGAACCCAAAACTAAATGAGTTAGTTTCTATCTGAAACTAACGAACAATTCGAGTAAGATTGAGTAAAGGAGGGAAAAACTCTGTATAACTTAGATAACTTAATGATAGGAGAGGAGTATACAAACTATGATCAATTCGGTGATTCCTCCAGGGTATTGGCCTCTTGCTGGAAATTTTGGCTTAAACACAAATTTATTGGAAACAAATTTAATTAATTTAGGTGTAGTGCTTAGCCTACTAGTTTACTTCGGAAAGGGAGTGCGTGCGGGTTGTATTTTTCGGTAAAACAGCTGGGATAATCCAGCTACACTTCAAGATATAAAAAAGTGTATAATCCCAACGAATGACTTCTAAGAGAAGAATTAGAGCAACTATAGCATTTCGTAAAATCGGCAAAGATTCTTTAGTTTTTGAATAGCTGATTAGGGAATACTTCGGAAATGGTTAAGGCTAAACTGCTTGAAGTCTAAGCACCTCTGGGGTTTTCTTCCCCCCGATGTTTCCATATGACACGTGTGAAGAAACATAATTGGAGATTAGTTTGATATACGGCACTCATATTAATACAGTTCCTAAATTTATTTATTAAATAGTAAATAGATTGTTACTATCTCCTAGAAATAACCAATTTTGGTTTTTTGTGCTGAATTGACAACCTAGTATATAGAATATGAAGTTATTCGAAGAAAGCAACATCGCTGGCAATAAAGGAATGAAATATTTTTTGTCAGAAGAGCCCCTATAATCCTTAAAAAAAGGATTGATAATAATTTTCCGTAATGAGAAAATAAATCAAAAGGGACAGGCTCAGTAAAAACGAAATATGTTTCTTTTTCGTGGAAAACCGAGCGGGAAAGCCGAATGAATTAAAAGATTCATGTTCGGTTTGGGAAGAGATTTTGAATCTTCAAAAAAGCTAGATAAAAAATCTACTTTCATTGAGCAATTTATTAAATAATCGTAAACAGACCATTTTAAGTACAATTCGTGATGCGGAAGAACGATATAAGGAAGCTACTGATAAGCTTGGACAAGCTCGAATTCGCTTGCAACGGGCAAAAGTAAAAGCAGATGAAATTCGGGTGAATGGACTTTCTCAAATGGAGAGAGAAAAACAAGAATTAATTCATGTCGCTGATGAAGATTCGAAACGATTGGAAGACTCTAAAAATGCTACTATTCGCTTTGAGGAACAAAGAGCAATTGAACAAGTTCGGCAGCAAGTTTCTTGCCTCGCATTAGAAAGAGCTTCGGAGGCTTTGAACAGCCGTTTGAATGGCGAACTACACTCACGCATGATTGATTATCACATTGGCCTACTCAGAGCCATGGAAAGCACAACTGACTAGCTTTCATTAGTTTTATTTTTCAAAAAATTATTAACGAATGCTGATGGTAAATATCCGACCCGACGAAATTAGCAGTATTATCCGCAAACAGATAGAACAATATAATCAAGAAGTAAAGGTTGTTAATATTGGCACCGTACTTCAGGTAGGAGATGGCATTGCACGTATTTATGGTCTTGACAAAGTAATGGCGGGCGAGTTGGTCGAATTTGAAGATGGTACGATAGGCATTGCTTTGAATTTAGAATCAGATAATGTCGGAGCTGTTTTAATGGGTGATGGCTTGACCATTCAAGAAGGTAGTTCTGTAAAAGCAACGGGTAAAATTGCTCAGATACCAGTAAGTGATGCTTATTTGGGTCGTGTCGTAAATGCCTTGGCTCAACCTATTGATGGTAAGGGTCAGATCCCAGCTTCGGAATTCAGATTGATTGAATCCTCAGCTCCTGGTATTATTTCGAGACGTTCCGTATATGAACCTATGCAAACAGGGCTTATTGCTATTGATTCTATGATTCCTATTGGACGTGGTCAACGGGAATTAATTATTGGAGATCGACAGACTGGTAAAACAGCGGTAGCTACAGATACTATTCTGAATCAAAAAGGTCAAAATGTTATATGCGTTTATGTAGCTATTGGTCAAAAAGCTTCATCTGTGGCTCAGGTAGTTAATACTTTCGAGGAGCGCGGCGCATTGGAATACACAATTGTGGTAGCCGAAACTGCAAATTCTCCTGCTACATTACAGTATCTTGCTCCCTACACAGGAGCCGCTTTGGCGGAATACTTTATGTATCGTAAACAGCATACTCTAATTATTTATGATGACCTTTCCAAACAAGCACAAGCTTATCGACAAATGTCTCTTCTATTGAGAAGACCACCCGGTCGAGAAGCATATCCGGGCGATGTTTTTTACTTACATTCCCGTCTTTTGGAAAGAGCCGCTAAATTAAGCTCTCATTTAGGTGAAGGAAGCATGACCGCTTTACCTATAGTCGAAACTCAAGCAGGAGATGTCTCAGCTTATATTCCTACTAATGTTATTTCCATTACCGATGGGCAAATATTTCTATCAGCAGATTTATTCAATGCAGGAATCCGCCCCGCAATCAATGTGGGTATTTCTGTATCTAGAGTAGGTTCTGCGGCTCAAATCAAAGCTATGAAACAAGTAGCTGGAAAACTCAAATTAGAATTGGCTCAATTCGCAGAGTTAGAAGCCTTTGCACAATTTGCATCTGATCTGGATAAAGCAACTCAGAATCAATTAGCAAGGGGCCAACGATTACGTGAATTACTTAAACAGTCTCAATCAGCCCCTTTGACAGTAGAAGAACAAGTAGCTACTATTTATACTGGAGTAAATGGATATTTAGATGTATTAGAAACTGGTCAAGTGAAAAAATTCCTCGTTCAGTTACGTGAATATCTAATTACTAATAAACCTCAATTTACGGAAATTGTACGTTCCACCAAAATTTTTACAGAACAAGCAGAAAATATTCTAAAAGAAGCTATTAAAGAACATACTGAACTTTTTTTACTTCAAGGAGATAAATAGAGGCCTAATTCTTTTGGGAATAGAGAGGCAGTAAAATAAAGAAATATTTTTTCGACTTTTTTATCCTCGTTCATTCCCGATGGGAATTTTCTAACCAAAAGAAGGAGGAAAAAAAATAAAATTATTTTCTTTTTAAGACTTCGAGTCTCTCCGGAAATATCACGTCCAATAGGATTTGAACCTATACTGGAGGTTTAGAAGACCCCTGTCCTATCCATTAGACGATGGACGCTTCTTTATTGGCTACTAGACTTTTCAATCGGACTAATAAATAATTTAGTCCGATTGAAAAGTCTAGTACGATGTATCTTTCAGTAAGAGACAATTCTGTCAAAACTATTGCTATTGGTGGGAAAATCAGACAAAAAAGAAAAGCGGGTAGTGGGAATCGAACCCGCATCATTAGCTTGGAAGGCTAAGGGTTATAGTCGACATCTCTTAGGATCGACGCCTCTACTTCAAAACCGAACATGAAAATTTCTCTTCATTCGGCTCCTTTATGAATGAAGCAAAGAGGGAGGAATCGTAAAAGAAGGATTTAATCGACAAATTCGATAACTTCCTATTTTTTTTACCTCCTTTTCTTCTCCCGATTCTATATGTTTCTTCCGACTATATCACAAAATTATTGGTTATACTGCGGAAAAAAGATAGGATAGATTCATAACACCTGTGTCAGTTTTTATATTTCTAATAAATAACTTTCTAGATGATCCTTTTCAAAAAAAAAGTAATATTTTCATATTACTTCAAAAAATATTTTTAATTACTTCGTTCCTCATTTCTATTCGATCGAATCATTAGGGAAATATTTTATACCGAGCCTTTGAACGGAAAAAAATTGATAGGTTTAGCAAACTAAAATTATCGCGTCATGGCTAATCTGCTTCAATTTATCCATTTTCATCGAATTGGTCGAAGATTCAGTTCCGATATAAAAAAATATTTTGGTTTTCTATCCATAGATTCCTGGCTGAAACAAATACAGTTTCGGAAATATCCCGCGTTGTTTTTTTATAAAATCCAAATTTGATTCTGATTTTTTATTACCACAGGAATAAAGCTCCCCCCATGTCATTTGGGGAAAAGGTTCCAAGCCTTTCTAGAAATGAAGTTATCAATTAAAAATTGGAACAATTTTAAAGACCCTTCAACTATCACTAAGTTGATTATAGGACGAATCGCACTTTTACCACTAAACTATACCCGCGATAGAATTATTTTATCACAAAATTCCGATTGATGTCTAATAAAAAAAGTATCTCTTATTTTGGAGTCCACGCTCCATCCCCGGAGATTCAATACCAAGAAGTGATTTTACTTCCGGGGATGACTTTTTGAAATCATAAATTGCCTTTGCGAGCTGCTAATAAAGCAATTACCAATGGACCCGATGCGACTATTAAAGCCAGAACAGTGAGCTGTGCAATAACTTCTAAATTCATTCTGGTTCAACCTCTCTGTTTTCGATTCAGTTTGATAAAATCAACAATTGAGTAAATTCTTATTTTTCTTTAAGTTGAATGACCGTTACTTCGATTCCTTTTCGATTGAATAGATCTCGGTATAAATTCACTCGGAGATATCTATAGCCATAAAGAAGTGGGATTAGTACAATAGTAAGAGGCCTATCTGTCCGAGATTTCATTCAAATTAATAAAAATTGATTAATTTAGATGAAATTTATGGATGAATTGATGGTTCATATCATGAATAATTGGGGGAGTAAATAAAGGGATGTCATCAATCTCAGACAGTCAAATTATTGTAGCTCTTGTAAGTGCTTTCATAACGGGTATTTTAGCTCTAAGATTAGGTAAGGAATTGTACCAATAATTCACTTCATTCTTTATCTACCTATTCACAAACAAAAGGGCGGCCTAGCCAGTATCTGGCTGGGCTGGAAAAAAATACAAAGGATCATTTGGCTCGATTTCATAATATAAGCGCTTTGAAAAAATGCTTTCTCTTTTCTTTTCCAATTCTTAAATAACTTCGTATATATTGCGTCAATTACCTCTGCAGTATAGACTTTTAATCCCATACCGTGTTAAAGTAAAAGCAATTTTTTAGGCTGGAGAGATGGCCGAGTGGATTAAAGCGGCGGATTGCTAATCCGTTGTACAAGCTATTTGTACCGAGGGTTCGAATCCCTCTCCCTCCTCTCAATAAGAGCTTCTCCAAAAAATTTGTATCCTATTAAATTGGTATCCCATAATAGAGTATAATATAATATAGAATTTTTTTTTTAAATATATTCCATATGTATAAGAGAAAATCCCTATATTATGATGATATGGAACCAATTATTCCTTACGTCCGGGATTACGCCCAGGGTCGTTCGATAGAAAACCAAAAACGAAAAGAGAAACGAAAAAGATAACCACTGTGTAAACGAACAGCTTAAGAGTAAGCATGACGTAGTCTCCGGGATCATTACTAGAAGTAGAATAGAATAAACCATAATTCTGATTTTACCCTGATTGGGAATCCACCTTAATTGAAAATGAAATTGAAAATGGAAAATTAGAAATGGAAAAAAAGGATGGAATTACAAAAAATTGCTATAATTTTGGCGGAAAGAATAATAAATGGTCAAATTTTTATTTTTGTTTTACCCACTTCTCATTAATAAGAATGAAATAGTAGAGAGGGATTCGAACCCCCGTTTATTTTATAAGTTGGGCTGAAGGAATTTACAGAACTGTCGCGATCAACCGCTCCGCCATTTATCCGATAAATTTCATGATAGGAAAGTGGATCGAGGATAGGGAAGTAGATCAAGCACCTCATAAATGATCAATGAAAAATAAATTATTATCTTCATTATTATCTTCTTGGACTATTTCACAAAAAATGAAAAAATCGGGATGGAGATATTGTATCACAGAAATATAATTTGATTCATAGTATTACGGAACACTAAAAACAAACATTTTGATAAACTAAAAAAAGATCTAGTTCTTCCATTTATATTGTATCAGATCATAAATATTATACATGTATAAGGCGGAAATGAAAGATAGATATCACCTCCGCCCTAATAAATAAGCAAAAGAGGTGATACAAAATTTTTTTAATTACTTACTAATAAAAAAGAATGAAGTTTATTATTTTGCGATCTGGATCATCATAAAATATGAATGAATAGGAGAAGCTCCCTAAAAAAAGATCGAGTAATTAGCGAAAACTTACGGAAGCTTGCCAAACAAAAGCTAGAAGGAAAAAGAATAAAGGTATAATTGGCAGTATATCTACGATTGGATCAAAAATAGCATAAGCTTCTGGTAATTTAGCCAAAATGATACCATTCGAGTGAGACACGTTATCCAGATAAATATGAAATATAGCTAGCATTTATGTTCTCCAACAAAAATTATTATAGGGATTCAAGAAAATACAAGAAAAACTTTATTAAATAAATTGATAAAGTCCCTTTGGTATATCTTACTACAGGTTGTCTCGGCTCGAAAGAGTTTTTTCCACTTCCTCCACTACCACCCCATATTTATTTTATTTCTATATCGAGAGAGAATCCTTCTTATTTAGTAATAAATCTATTTCTATTTAGTGTGACTGGACTAAATCTAAATAGATTGACAAAAAGAATAATATCAGTATTTATTAATACTAGATATTTATGGGGCGTGGCCAAGCGGTAAGGCACCAGGTTTTGGCTCTGTTATTCGGAGGTTCGAATCCTTCCGTCCCAGACAAACTTATTATTTCCAATAAATGGAAGACATCACGAAGAAAAAAAGAAAAAAAAGATTTGAAACGAATGCTCTGTTCGAAATATACTTATCCAAAAAAATAGACTCCATCAGAAATGGGTATTGCAACAATTACATCAATATGGAATTACATAAATATATATGGCAAGGGTTTTTTCTATGATGTAGAATAGGAAAAGATCATATCATTGATTGTTTAAATTTGTAAAGAGATTATTACTTATGAAATTAGCTTATTGGATGTATGCCGGGCCTGCTCATATTGGAACTCTCCGAGTAGCTAGTTCTTTCAAAAACGTTCATGCTATCATGCACGCTCCTCTAGGAGATGACTACTTTAATGTAATGCGTTCCATGCTAGAAAGGGAGAGAGATTTTACCCCTGTAACTGCTAGTATAGTAGATCGTCACGTATTAGCACGTGGATCCCAAGAAAAAGTAGTTGGTAATATAACTCGAAAAGATAGGGAAGAACGCCCAGATTTAATTGTATTGACACCCACATGTACCTCTAGTATTTTACAAGAAGATTTACAAAATTTTGTAAATAGAGCATCCGTTACTTCAGATTCCGACGTGATTCTCGCAGATGTAAATCACTACCGAGTCAATGAACTTCAAGCCGCGGATAGAACTTTGGAGCAAGTAGTTCGATATTATTTGGATAAAGCTCGCAGGCAAGAAACGTTGGATCGATCTGTAACGGATAAACCTTCTGCAAATATCATTGGTATTTTTACACTAGGCTTTCATAATCAGCACGATTGTCGCGAATTAAAACGCCTGTTACAAGATTTGGATATTGAAATAAATCAAGTAATTCCTGAAGGAGGCTCCGTACAAGATCTTCGGAATTTACCAAAAGCTTGGTTCAATTTAGTTCCTTACCGTGAAGTAGGCTTAATGACAGCAATTTACTTAGAAAAAATTTTTGGAATGCCCTATGTATCTACGACACCTATGGGAGTTGTAGATACAGCCGAATGTATCCGACAAATACAGAGACATGTTAATAAATTAGCTCTTGTTTCATTGGATAGAACATTTAATTATGAATCTTATATCGATCAACAAACTAAGTTTGTTTCTCAAGCTGCTTGGTTCTCAAGATCTATTGATTGTCAAAATCTGACAGGAAAAAAAGCAGTGGTTTTCGGTGATGCGACCCACGCTGCTTCAATGACTAAAATCCTCGCTAGAGAAATGGGAATTCGTGTCAGTTGTGCAGGTACTTATTGCGAACATGATGCAGAATGGTTCAAAGAACAAGTTCAAGGTTTTTGTGATGAAATATTAATTACAGACGATCACACCGAAGTAGGAGATATGATTGCTCGTGTAGAACCATCTGCCATATTTGGCACTCAAATGGAACGTCATATTGGTAAACGTCTTGATATTCCCTGTGGAGTTATTTCTTCACCAGTTCATATTCAAAATTTTCCTCTAGGATATCGACCCTTCCTGGGCTATGAAGGTACTAATCAAATAGCAGATTTAGTTTATAATTCATTCACTCTAGGTATGGAAGATCATCTCCTAGAAATTTTTGGTGGTCACGATACTAAAGAAGTTATTACTAAATCATTATCTACAGATACGGATCTGACTTGGAATTACGAAAGTCAACTGGAACTGAATAAAATTCCCGGCTTTGTTAGAGGTAAGATCAAAAGAAATACCGAAAAATTTGCACGACAAAATGGCATTGCAGATATTACTGTCGAAGTAATGTATGCAGCTAAGGAGGCATTAAATGCTTAGTATAAATTTCCAATTAATTAGTCTTTTATTTAAGTAGATTCACCCGATAAAGAAAGGGAGTAATCACAAAACGAAATTGGTGAGAAATAAACTAGAATAATCAATATATTTTCTGATCGATATTTGGTGGGACAAAAAAAGGATATTGCTTCCATTTATTCTTTTTCCTATCCCGATACACCGGAGTAAGACTTAAACTTAGTGAGTATAAAAATCGATCCAGAGACGAGGAAATTCCGAGTAAGAAAAAATGAATAAAATAGATTGATTACACGTTTAGCGAAGCATACTCGAATTTTGGAGATGAATCCCTCGATATATATATATATAACTAAACTTTTATTTTGAATGAAATTTAATTTCTCATCTGAGTCGTAGAAAGGAATGATCCTATGTCTCAACCCTATGTCTCAACCCTATGTCTCATAGGGGGGGAGAGACCACCATCGCCTACCTATCCCAATAGGCTACTCATCAAATTGTTGCAATTAGTGATCCCAAGGAGGAAGAGAAAAAGCTCCTTAATAGGTTTCTTTTTAATAGGTTTATTTTTAGAATCCAAAAAGAGATCAAACTATTTCGGATATTGACAACCATTTCTTTTGCCAGAAGAGAAGCTCAATCCACAGGAAATGTTCGTAATATTTTTTATTTCGGAAGAGGCAGAAGTATCTGAATGAATCAAATTTAATTGTTGGAGTAAACTTATGAGTCCTTTTTTTGGTTTTATCCAATTACTCTTCTATTATCCATTTTCCCTTCTTTTTATCTATTTTTATCTAGTATTTATCATTCCTATGGAAAATACTGTGAATATCACCAATATTTATTCTCTCTTTTCGAATCTTACGAGAAATGCGTCGAATCCCAATAAATAAAGAGGAGTAGTTCAATGAAATGGTAAGCTTCTTCGATTCATTTATTAATGAATTGAGTAAGTTTTTAATGAATTGAGTAAGTTTCTCGTTCCATTAAACTACTCCCAAAAAAAAGTACAAATATTTGGAGTAACTAAATAAAAGATTAAATTTCAGAAGTATTTTTTCGTATTTCCCGACATTGACAAAAATAAATTACTAATATATAATTGTTTAAATATTCCCCATTCATTTATCATTTCAGGGACCCATCAATCTTTCACTAAAGTATTTTGCTTCTATTTCCTCCCTATTCTTAATCATAGTTCTTAATCATAGTGGAAAAAAAAGAGTATGATAGAGAATCTAGTTGTCGATTTGGTCTGATCAAATTTTTCAACTATTCGGATTCCAATTGCTAATACTTCATAGAAAGATCTCCACCTCTCTCTTTGGGATCTGAAACTGATTATTTATACATTTTCCGTCAGTGAAAATTTCGAATATTACAATAGGGGGTTGCTAACTCAATGGTAGAGTACTCGGCTTTTAAGTGCGACTGAGGGATTTTATACATTTAGATGAAATACTAGTTTCATCCAAACCATTGACAAGGTTTGTAGGACCACGACTTATCCCGCAAGAAAACTTAACGGAAAAAGTAGCATGTCGTTACTTCCAATTTGTGGAGAAATATGTGAAAAGACAGAAATCTTTTTTAGGTCAAAAGAGTTAATGGATAAAGCTATATTGCTTGAATCAGAGGTAAAACCAGAAGAACGAGCTTCTGTTCAAAAAATTGATATTTTGAGCTCTCTCTATTAATTAGTAGTTAGAAGCAAATTAATAGTCAATACGAGAGGAATTTGACTCTATAACTTCATTTGGGATAGGGTCGCTTTTACCGAGAAGGAATCCTAAATATTTCTAAAAGTGTGAAAAAATTACCAGTGTGCTGACTAAATGGAGTATCTCCTACCTCATAAGTCGGAAGAACAATCAAATAAAATTGATAAGAATAAATTATTTTCTTCGAAACAGTAAGAGGAAAAATGGGAATAAAAAAAAATTAGTTATTTTCAGGTATTATCCCCCCACCAAATAGCTTAATATTTTCTAGTTCCTCGATTCAATGGATTGTACTATGCATCATTTCATATACTAAGGTATTACTCCCATGAGAACCATAACTGGGATTTTATCCGAGATGGAAGAATCACAGAAGGCTAGAGAAGGAAAATTATGGCAACAATGCTTCTTGTATCCACTTCTTTTTCGGGATGATCTCTACGCAATTGCTTATAATCGTTCTTCAAATAAATTGGATTTGAGAAAAATAGAAAATTCGAAATTAAATGAAAATTTTAGTTTTTTTATATTAAAACGTCTGATTCATAGAATACGTTGGAGAAAATCTTTTCCCTTTTTTAGTAGGAATTACAAAAAAAATTTCGGTGTTGATTACAAAAACAATTTGTATTTGGAAGCAATTCGGGAAGGCATTACTGTGGTTCTCGAAATTGTTTATTCCATACAATTGAAGCCTATTGCGGGGGAAGTAGGAGGAATGAATGAATGGACTAGCTATCAATCTATTCATTCCGTATTTCCTTTTATAGAAGATACTTTCCCATATTCTAATTGTATTTTAGATCTGAAAATACCTCGCTTTATTCATCCAGAGCTTCTTATTCGAATTTTTCGTCGACGGATTCGAGATACTTCTCTTTTCCATTTGTTACGATTTATTCTCCATAGAAATTGGGATTCAATTACGTTAGATACACATTCTATCTATTCCAAAAAAGAAATGACCAGGTTGTCTCTATTTTTGTGGAATCTCTATATCTATGAATTGGAATCCCACCTATGCTATTTATTATGGAAAGATCTCGGTAGTTTCCGATTATTATCATACTTGGCCTTACTCGATGAAACGAATCGTATTCGAAAAATTCGAGATATTACAAAACCTTCGTGGATCATATTACAAAAGTGTACTTTTTTTCGGAAAAAACCTTCTTTTCATTATGTGAGATATGGGAATAAATCCATCTTATCAGTGGGGGGTATTTACCACTCGGCAGAAAAATTGAAATATTTCTTTCTTAAAATTTGGCAATACCATTTTCATTTCTTATTTGAATCGTACGGGATACGTATTAAAAAGATCCCCAATAATTGTTTTACTTTCCTAGGCTATACCTTCGATGTCCAAAACAAAATTATTGCGATTCGAGCCAAAATGCTTGAGGAATTACCCGGAACTAGTCTTATCAACAAAGAACTTTGTTCTATCACTCCAATTCTATCTTTGATTGGATTATTAGCCAGAGAAGGATTCTGTGATGCCCTAGGGCACCCAATTGGTAAATTAGCCTGGAGTACTTTAACAGATGAGGGAATTTTTAATCGATTCGATCAAATTTGGAGAAATCTCTTTTGCTACTATAGCGGATGCCAAAATAGGAAGAATTTGTATCAGGTACAATATATACTTCGATTTTCATGTGCTAAAACGTTGGCTTGTAAGCATAAAAATACGATACGTTCTGTATGGAAAAAATACGATTTGAAATTTTTGACGAAACCCTTTTTTTCGAAAAAAAGAGAATTAATATGTTCAAATTTTTCTGGAATGTATCCCCTCACAAAAAAAATTTGGTATCTTGATATTACTCGAATAAACTTCTTGGCAGGTACATTACAAGGAAAAAATTTATTATGAAAATGAACTTCATCATAAATATGAAATAGATACATAGAGAAAGCCGTGTGCAATGAAAATTGCAAGCACGGTTTGGGAAGAGGTGCCTTTCTTTATCGAAAACAAAGAAATGAACCTACTTTCATCCGACGAGTTCCGGGTTCGAGCCCCGGGCAACCCAATAATTTTATATTTTATTTTTATAGTTTTTATAAATAAGATACCCCCCAGAAAAAACTTATAAATAAATATATATATATATATATAACTATTACGATGAAGGGATATATAATTTTTTTGTAGGAAAAAATTCTTTTGCAAAAAGCAATAAAAATAGAATGAAATGGAATTCTATTTTTTGGAAAAAAAGATTTTTTTATAGAAGTGAAAAAAAAATCGAAAGATCGGTTGACACAGAAACAAGTTTTGTGTAATACTGTGATTTAACAAGTTCATATGCTTGGGTAACTTATTATTACTTTACAAACCAAGTTTTACCATGACCGCAACTTTAGAAAGACGCGAAAGCGCAAGCCTATGGGGTCGCTTCTGCGATTGGGTTACCAGCACTGAAAATCGCCTTTACATCGGATGGTTCGGTGTATTGATGATCCCTACCTTATTAACCGCAACCTCTGTATTTATTATTGCTTTCATTGCAGCTCCTCCTGTAGATATTGATGGTATTCGCGAGCCTGTTTCTGGTTCTCTTCTTTACGGAAACAATATAATCTCCGGTGCTATCATCCCTACTTCTGCAGCGATCGGTTTACACTTCTACCCAATCTGGGAAGCAGCTTCCGTCGATGAATGGTTATATAATGGTGGTCCCTACGAACTAATTGTTCTTCACTTCTTACTTGGTGTAGCTTGCTACATGGGTCGCGAGTGGGAACTTAGCTTCCGTTTAGGTATGCGCCCTTGGATCGCTGTTGCATATTCAGCTCCTGTTGCAGCTGCTACCGCTGTTTTCTTGATTTACCCTATTGGTCAAGGAAGCTTCTCCGACGGTATGCCTCTAGGAATTTCTGGTACTTTCAACTTCATGATTGTGTTCCAAGCTGAGCACAACATTCTTATGCATCCATTCCACATGTTGGGTGTAGCTGGCGTATTCGGCGGCTCTCTATTCAGTGCTATGCATGGATCTCTGGTAACTTCAAGCTTAATCCGAGAAACTACTGAGAATGAGTCTGCTAATGCAGGTTACAAGTTCGGTCAAGAGGAAGAAACTTACAACATCGTAGCTGCTCATGGTTACTTTGGTAGATTGATCTTCCAATATGCTAGCTTCAACAATTCTCGTTCTCTACACTTCTTTTTGGCTGCTTGGCCTGTAATAGGTATTTGGTTCACTGCTTTAGGTATCAGCACAATGGCTTTCAACCTAAATGGTTTTAACTTCAATCAATCTGTAGTTGATAGCCAAGGCCGTGTAATTAACACCTGGGCTGACATTATCAACCGTGCTAACCTTGGTATGGAAGTTATGCATGAACGTAATGCTCATAACTTCCCTCTAGACTTAGCTTCTGTTGAAGCTCCTTCTGTAAATGGCTAATATCCCTATAGATTTTTCCCCATTACCACCGAAGAGGTAGTGACTCACCCATATATAATCTTAGAAACTCAAGTTATCTGAGATAGGGGCAGTGACTCGGAAAAAACGATGACCTCGGAGACTTTATTTAAGTCTCTGGGGTCATTACTTCTCTCCAAACAATAATTGAAAAAAATGAATTGAAAGGGCGGACGTGGCCAAGTGGATTAAGGCAGTGGATTGTGGATCCACCATGCGCGGGTTCAATTCCCGTCGTTCGCCCATGAATAAAATAATGCCGGATGGTCATTTCGACTAAAAAAAATATGGTATAAATTACTACAATCAAAAAGATTATAAAAAATTCTTATTATTAGTTGACGAAACCTCTCCTTTATGTCATCATAAATAGGATGACACGGAGGTATTGATAGAGTCATAAATAATGAGGAATATTTCATTTCGCTTCAATTATTAATAAAATTTAATTCCTATCTTCGCTTCGGTAGATTTAGTACCAACCCCATTTGAGTAAGAAGTAATTGGCTATGTCTCGATATATCTAATATCATTTTGTTGAGAAGTCATAGCAAAAAAGACTGGAACGAATCGAAGTCATTTAGTCAATCGAAGTTTCCACGAAAAAATCTATTTATTAGAAAGTTTTATCCAACCGCTGTAAGAAAAAAATGAAACAGAAATTATCGAAAAATCAATACTTATATAAAAGATTGGGATTCGGAGAAGTGAAGAACCCCCAATACTTTTTGAATTTATGGGCGAGATGGAATCTGATCAGATTATTGAGTAAAATATCTTCCAACAGAGAGAATCCTATTAAGTTGTTTGACTTTCGAATTATGGGTTCATTAATTTCACGCGATTTGCATGGTTCAAAAACCAATGGGAGTTCAATACTAAATGGTTTTCTGTTACTCGTACTATCGGTATTAATATATCGCTCGAATGATAAAGCCATTATTGGAAAAGAACATCTCGATTTAGTAGAAATAGTTCACGGACGTGTGAACAATTACAAATATAAGGGAAACATATCACCGGAAGAAACTTTTGGGTTTTCCAATCGAAATCTCCGTATTTTTCCGCATCACTCTCCTTCTTTTGGGAGGAGCAAGAATAATTTGCTAAATTTAAAAAAAAAAAAGGAGGAGAAATATTCAGTTACTGGACAAAACTTAAAAAAAAAACTCTGTGTTACGTCTGTATATGACCAAATTCATTTTTGGGGTTCACAATGGTGGAAAAATTGGATCGTAGAACAAATCCTTCCTAGTTGGAAAATTTCTCAGAGTTCTATAAATGAAATTTCTATTCTATTGACAGAAAAAAATATAGAAGATCTGAAACATTTTTTTGAATTCTGTATCGGTAGTATCACTCCCCAAAATGATGATTGGGAATACCAATTTGATTCCATTTTTTTGAATGATTCTAAAGAAAAAATAAAATCAAAATCGGAGGAGCAGATCAAAATATTAGAGGATATTTCATTTCTCCAAATAATGTCTGCTTTTTGTGAAAAAATTATTTTTGAAGCAGGAGGCCCATCTAGACCAATAAAATTAAACTCGAAAATTAGATCGAATAACAGTAATAGCAATAATGACAACAATAATAACAATAATAATTATTCCTTCTATATTTCTTCATTCCACCACCATGGGAAGGAAATAACTCGGAAACCGTATAAGTTTGGGAAAAAAATATTTAAAAATTTAATAAACCGGGGTGAATCCAACAAAATTATTGCAAAATCCTATATTTTCATAAAAAAAAAGGGATGGCTCTTCTTCCGAAACTATACCGAATTTTATACATGGAGATTCTATAAATATAAGAATGACCTTTTGGATTGGGAGAAAGATTTACACCGATTTGATGCTGCGAGGAATAAGTCAAACATGAGATCTTTTCAGTTGAATCATTCAAATAATGAGCAACCCCTCGTCGAAGTACACGGAATCTTGTCAGAAAATATTTCGTATCAAATTTCAAAGTATATTTTATGTGACATAAAGAAATCCAATAAATTGAAAGAATTTAATGATGAATCCATAAATCATTCCGGTGAGACTAATTCTTCAAAATTCAATGAAACTCTTTTTGAGTGGCTTCTTTTTCGTAGAATAAAACCAAATGACAGGAGTATCAAGCGATTAACCAACGATTCAATCGTTTGGGGTATACCTCTACCCATTATAAGTGGGGGGAAATCCGTAAAATCCATAATTTTTTCCAAGTTTTTTTTTCGAAATAATGCAGTATTTTGGATAGAAAAATTCTTTGTGAAAGATATGAAGTATATTCTAAATGAAATCTTTTCTTTGGAAAAAAAGATGAAAATCGATCATTTTCCGGAAGCTATTTACCATACTTTTCTGAATGTATCGCCAATAGATAAACTATATGCGGGTTTCTATAAGGGAGATATCAAAAAATTTCAAGTAGCTAATAAGGAAATTGTTTTTGGGTATTCTACAAAATCAGATAGTAATAGATTGCTCGACTTCTGGAAAACGAAAATGGGGAAGAAAAATTTATTATTTCATTCTAGTATTTCTTTGGATTATCCATATGAAGTAATTCGGAGGAATAAATATGAGAGAAATAAAACGAAATCAAATCTATCAATAGACTTAAGCCCATCCAATATTTCATACTCGTTTTTGCCTTCCTATTTTAGATATTACTACGGGAGGAATAATACTAATAAATATAGTGAGAAACATATATTTCGATTCCTAAATTATATCAAATTAGTTCCATCTCTGGATCAATCCAATCTATTCATAACTGAGTCTAATCACCCAATTTGTAATAATCCAGTTTATAATAAGGGAATAAATCATAGTATTAATTCTCAATTCCAGTATTTGTACGAACCGAATAAAAATAGATTGTTTAGTCAGAAATTTAGTAGAAAAAACGAAATAAATAGTAAATTTTTGTTTTTTTTATTAGAAACTCTCAATACTACTGGTATAAATTTGTTATTTCCGCATCGAACGAGAAAGAAGGATTTGATACAAAATGATTATGGAAAGGTTTATCTATTTTCCAAATTTTTCATAGATTTACGGAGTAGGATTAGGAATTGCAATAAATCGATCTACGATAGAATCCATAAATATCTGGGTGAACCTACGAACGATTTACATTTAATGAATAAGTCTCTTTCCTATTTAACGGGAGGAAATAATAATTTTCCGAAAAATACGAATAATATAAAGAGGAATATAATCAATAAAAATTTATTAGTTTGGGGAAAAAACGAAAGAAGTAGCTCTTACTGTGATGATACAAAAATGGGAAGATTTATTGATTGGGATTTCAATATACATAAACGGACTGATCGGATAAAGCGATGGGATAAATTATCGAAGTATTTTGTTTCGCGACACAAATATTTTGTAATAGCCTCTGATGAAATAGATTTTTCGATTAATCAAAAATTAATTGTTGGCTGGTCTGAAAGACTCAATAAGATAAATATTCCTACGTGTTATAGAAATCTTACAATGATTCTTTCCGGTATTTTCAGTAATAATTTTCGTAAACTTCCCGATTTATTAAAATTTTGCCCGAATTATTTAATCAATGCTTTTCCGAAAGAAAAGGATTTAAATCAAAATACTTTCTCAAAAAGAGAAAATTTCGGTACTAATAACAAATCAGTAACACTTTTTTATTTTGATGAAGAGCCAATCATTAATTGTATTATTGATTATTTACGTAGTGAAGGGAATAATAAAAATTGCATAGAACTTTTCAATAATACTTTTTTATTTACGTCGTATGAAAACAAAGAAAAATATTTTCATTCTATAAAAGTTTCTAATAGAGACTCACTGAAATCTCATTTTTATAAAGCAGATACGCTAAAGTTCGCAAATAATCTACACTATCCTCAACTGAATTGTGAAAAAAGATTGCCTTTCTATATAGAGAGGGGAAGTACCGAAAATCATAATTCAATATATGGTCGATTTTTGAGTACCTTGCCTATATCTAGGAAGGAAAATAAATTACCCATTAATCGGAGGAAATCCTTTCCAGATATTGATTCAATCACCAAATCACAAATATCTAATATTTTATTACCCGAGTATCTACGAAAAAGAAGTAACCAAGATTTTTTGTTTTTTTATAATTTCAAGAAATTGTTGGAATTATTAATTCGAAATAATCTTTTAAAAGGTTATTCCATAAGTACCTCCTTTAAAAATCGGTCAAGCGTAAAACAAGTAGTAAATTTTGGAATAACTAACTATTGCGAGTTTCCCTGTCCGGAAATATTAAAAACGAAAAAATCGGATCCGTATATTGATCCGTATATTGGAGAGGTACCAAAACCAAATAGCCATTTTATTCGAACCCAATTTTTAAAAAATGATTTACTCTCCGACATTTTTGTAGAAATTCGAAACGAAAATAATAAAGTGCTTAATTGGATTAATCGCTTACTTACAAGATCCAATTTGGAAATAAGTTCGATGTATGAAATTTCTAATGGAGGTACAAATAACACGAGCACCGATTTCTATAAAGAAAATGGAACCGTTGCGCCCTTCCTTTCGGTAAACCCAACTAAATTGATCCGAAAAACTAAGATATATAAGATATTACAAACATCCAGTTTTTTTATAAAATGGAATTCGTTTGAGAAATATATACCGTGGCTTTTTACTCTTGAATGGTGGAGATACTCCATCAATTTAGTCTTGGATCTATTCTCGGAAATCTTACTAAGTATTAGTGATCAATTCAATTACATTTTATATGCTACGCTCCGAAATATACAGAAAAATTCATATAATTTATGGGCTTTTCTATACCCAATCTTGGAAACAACCACTTTTTTCGATAATTTTTTAGGAAAATGGCATCTACGTCTATCGAGACAGATTGGGAATCAACAAGAAACCCGGGGATTTATATGGTCACGCCTGAATCTCATAAATAACTGGAATGGCCGCTACTTAACAATTATAGGTTTGTTTACCTTTGGTTACTCCATCCTTCAAAAATATTTTTCTACTTTATTGGGTTCGGACTATATCGGACTGTGGGAACAATTCGAAATAATTCAATATTTAATGGATCCCTTACGCGGAATTTATGTGGATGGTTTGATTCGTCGAAATTCGATACGACCAATTAAAACGGAAAATACATCAATGTATTTTCTAAGAAATTTAAAACATTATATAAAAAACGGAAAATTTTATTTATTTACGAAACAAAAATTAAATAGATGTCTGATCAATAATAAAGGCTTAGATCTCTCCCGAAGGGAACGAAAAATACTGGTTCAATCTTTAGTAACGGGGAAAAACATCTACCGATATGAATTGAATCTTACTTCTAGTGATAATTCTACAAATCCTAGAGTTGGTCATCAAATTACTAAAAAACAGGGATTTTATTATTTAAAAAAATTGGCTGAGAATTATCAAAAAAGTCTGTCTGAGTTTTCGTTTCATCAAAATGACTCAGCAGAAAAATGGATTTCTATGGCTCTTTGGCAAAAAGTAACTTTTCCACAAATTTTGTGGCAAGCCGAGACTTTCAAGTTAACTTTTCATAGGAAACCTGTTCCACTTCAACTAAGATTATCCCCCCCAAGAGGAATTTTATTAATAGGTTCTTTGGAAACCGGACGATCCTATTTGATAAAAAATATCGCAGCAGATTCTTTTGTTCCTCTAATAAGAATATCTATAAATAGACTTCTATATAATAAACCAGATGTTATGACTGAGAGTTGGATGAATATTTTAATGGAAAGTTTGCGAAGATTGAGTCTTATTCTAGAATTAGCGGGAAGGATGTCCCCCTGTATAATATGGATTCAAGATATTCATAAACTAAATGTGAATTGTTTGACTCAAAATGTAGAATCTGATCCGACTTTTTTACTCGGCATTTTACTAAAATATTTTCAAACTGGTTTTGCTGACAGAAGGGCCAAAAGTATAGTTCTTTTTGGTTCGACCGATGCTCCCAGAAAAGTAGATCCCGCTTTAATTTCCCCGGATCGGTTAGACCGTTTAATAAATATTCGGATGCTCAGTATTTCACAACGACAAGAAGAGTTTCTTATTCTATTACATAGCAAATCTTTTTACTTGAGAAATAAAAAATATTGCCTTAATGAGTTTGGATACAGAACAATGGGTTACAATGCACGAGATTTAGCAGCACTTTTTAACGAAATTCTATTGATTAGTATTACTCGGAATAAACCGATTATTGATACGGATACCACGAGATTAGCTTTTCATCGACAAGCCTCGGGTTTTACACATATGGATAGTGAGATGAGACTCACTAAAAATTATGGAATACTCTTCTATAAAGTAGGGAAGGCTGTCATACAAAATATACTAGTAAGAAATTTTCCCCAAAATCCTCTATATATTAGTAATTATTTATGGAAAAAGAAATTTTATTACTTGTCCAAATGGTATTTAGAACCTTCCGTTGCCGAATCAACTATAAAAGAATTTACTGTACTACCTCATGTTTTGGGTTGTCTAGCCGGATTAGCAGCTCGAGATTCTTGGTTTTTGTCACAAAATAAGCCGGATGATTTGATTTCTCTCGATAGATACGCCGAAAATGATTTTTATTTAGCTTGTGGTATTCTGGAAAGTCTCCCAATAGAATTTCCATGGTTAGAAATATCTCAAGAAAAAAATATTGATAAAAAAATGGAATTGACCTTTCGGTCTCAGATGAAAAAACCTTTACATATGATTCGAAGGGGTCTCTTTCCAATGGCAAATAGGGGAGTTATACATACACGAAATGAATTATCTATTTATGAACAGACAATTCACTATAGGGAGAAGCTGTATCAATTAACAAGTAATACAGTTTGGGCCCCTAGAATATCGCGTCTCAGTTTTATTCGTGGTAATCTATTCGATTGGGTAGAAAGACCCAATGAATTTGAAGTTGCATATAATCTCCGATCTCCAAGGGGGAGAAAAAATGATAATCAAAAAGATTCTTATTTTTGTCGAATTGTACAACATAAAACGAAAGAGCAACTTCCTTATGAAAGAATTTTATCTAGAATAAGACGGAGAAATGTACAAGAATTAGAATCTCAATTAGAAGATATTTTATTAGAAGAGCAATTCGTAATACTAGGATTTTCTCGATCATCTACGGAATATCGGATGGAGTATCAATTATTCAATAAACCCATGTTATTCATAGGAGGACGTTTCCTCTGGGATCCTACTAGTTCATTATTTCAAACTTATCAATCTATTTTTTCGCGTCAGGAATTATTTGTGGATGAAGAAATACTGAGAAGACTTTATGTTACTTACGGAGCAAGGAGGGAGCGGGAAAAATCTCGTTCAAGTCAAAAAATTAAACAATTTTTTCTTCGTCGTGGATATGGTCGGGATCTAATGACTAATTTATCCATCAATTGGTGGAACCAATTACCTCTTATTGAAAAAAATAATATTGAGACTTTTAAACGTATCGAAGGAATTGGTGTTCGACTGAAACGCCCACAAGTTTTTACCCCTGTGTATCTATACCAACGTTGGCTAATCGAAAATCCGCGGGAAAAATTGACTCGTTTTGAGTTATTAGATAATCAACAGAGATGGTTAAAAGCAAATAGTTCGTTATTGAATGATTTTTTCATTTATAGTACTCTTCTGGAAAGTTACCACTATTTATTCAATTTATTTTTATCCAATAAAATCTTATTAAATGAAATGATAGAAGTATTGTTAATAAATGGATGGCTATTTCAAAATGAGATTGGACACTTCATTAATATAACAAATAAATAGAAACTGACTCCTTTTTTTTTACAAAAAAATTCGGGATTCCTGTGAAATAGCCTATTTTGGGGAGAGATGAAAGCATAGTATTTTGAGTATTTTTCGTATACCCTAAAAATGGTGATGTTTACTGATACTTATAATCTTTATTGAGTCATACTACCAGACTTTTATTAAATACTAAAAGAAAGATTCATTCGAATGGAACAGTAACTCTATCTAAATGGATTTTATGGTATTTGGTAATAAGAGTGTTTGACTAGATATACGTTCAATGGTATGTATATCGATTATTATTTAAGTTAAGCACATCGGACTTTTGTATGATAAAGAAATAGTATTTAGAAATAGTATTTATGGAGCGACTCACTAAATTGATAAACAAATTTTAAAAAGGCATACCTTGTAACCTTGTAAAAAGGCATACCAAGAATTTTTTTATATGTATCTTCCGAAAAGAGATATATTTACTTTTTTATGTCTTTCCAACGAAGTCTAAATGACTTATATTGGTACTTATGATTCGATTCAATCAGTCACTCCTAATTCAATTTAATCAATCAGTTTATTCGGGGAAGAAATGATTTACTCAATATAAGAGGTAGAAAGAAATGAAAAATTTTTTCGGATGATATGCTTTACCACAAATTGATTTAATCCAATGTATCGGGATTGACGGGGCTCGAACCCGCAACTTCCGTCTTGACAGGGCGGTACTCTAACCGATTGAACTACAATCCCATTAAATATGAATTTATTATGTCAATCCATAAGCCTTTGTGTCAAATGAATTCTGGAATGTAAAATAAAGAATAAGAAATATTTTGTATTTTTTGCGGGATTTCCCGTACCTCCCCTAGGAAGGTCGAGAAATACCAATAATATTAAGAAAAAAAAAAAAAAATAAAATTTAACCAATTTTTAGTTTGGTAAAACCGAAATTGGGTCGAGCTGGATTTGAACCAGCGTAGGCATTGCCAGCGGATTTACAGTCCGTCCCCATTAACCACTCGAGCATCGACCCGAAGGGAGGAGATAGAAAAAACTAATATTTTTATATTTTTATCTCCTTTTCTTCCAAAAACAAATGAATGTAGAAGAATCTTTGGAGAATAATTAAATATACCAAAGGTTTCTTCATGGTACCCCCAGGGGAATTTGAATCCCCGTCGCCTCCTTGAAAGAGAGGTGTCCTAAGCCACTAGACGATGGGGGCTCGATCCTTTATTTATGTTACTCAATTCGCTATTTACTGTCAATAGCTTGTTCTATTCTACTTCAGTCTTATCTCTTTATTAAAGATTTCACGTCTAATTTTCGATACAAAAAGGAAAAAACTCCGCCGAATTTCTACATTTTTTTTTTCATATTTCATTCGAAAGAATTATTGAAATAATTCAAATTTTGGGATGGGGTAAAAACTAATAGAAAAAAGAGTGGAATAACCTTTTTGTAATAAATGAAAGAAAAAAAAATTGATTTTTTTAGTTATAAAAACAAAGGAATATTTTCTTACTATAGCTATAGCCTATAGCTATAGATGGAAATATGTATTTCGACCCAAGGAATAAACCTGGGAGGAGATGTAGGACTAACTATCGGAATAAATGAAAAATGAAATTGACGAATAAAGAAGAAATATTACGAGTGAAAGAACTCGAATAATTTTTTTTCGAGGTAGAGGAAGAGGGATAAAATTCCACTTATTTTGTAATAAAATTGAAAATAAGGAAATTTTTGAATTTTTTTGTATATATACGGAGTTTCTCGCAACCCATAAGCGCGTAAGCTTCGATTTTTGCGAAGCAAAATCTCTCCAGTAATCTTCTTCTTTCTTTCCCAGATCCTTTAAGATCGGTAAAATAGAATTGTGAGTCTTAAGAATACTGATTGTGGAAGCATATGGTTACACGATAGAGATACTATTCGTATTTTTACTTAATATCAAAAATTGTCCCTCATTTTTAACTTTTCAAACACATGAATACAAAAATTGATTATTTGGACCTTAGTGACGAGTATTCTTCCACTACAAAAGAAAAATGAAAGTCAAGGAAGATGTGTTATCTACAAAAATAAGACACACCATTTGGATATCCAAGAAAAATATCGGTAAGCTTGCTAAAAGTCTCATAATGAAATCCGATTTCCTTTTGATAGATCAAGTATTGGAGCGAGGATAAACTACGACGAAGACCATGTAAATAATTAGACTAAACATGTGAATAGTTAGAATGTCATTTAATAAATAGTCAAATTACTACAACTATGGTTATATAACTATGATTACTATAATCAGAAAGAGTCGAACTCTGTGTCTCATAACATAAATAAAGGGAGGGCCGCCATCTCTTACGGCAGGGAAACTCCAGAGATTTCTACGATCCATCAATCGATCACTTCATCGGTATTTTCGCGAGATCAATCACTGAAATTTATTAATACAAAAAAAGATCAAGTAATCATTCCTCGAACCAAGCGAGACGTTTTTCTTCGCCGATCGAGCAATACATAAATAGAAACAAAGTATTGGTTTTTTCTTAAACTCCTTCCTAAACCCCTATAAATGAATTACTCATAGATTATCAAACAAAATCAGATCCTATTTTTATTTGAGTAATAAATATTATTTATAAAAAAATATTTATCGAATCGGATAATCTGTTCGTAACTCCCCCTTCGTGATATTCGACTATTTCAGGTGAGTTTTTCGAAATTCAGGATTTTTTTTTATTTTCTCTAAGGAATTGTCCCATTTTAATAAATTGAAACTGGTGGATATTGAAAGTATTCCATTATTTTTTGTATCCCTTCTCTCCCTCTTTACTATTGAGGTCTCCATCCGATCTAATAATATTTTTTGAAGAGAAAGAATTATTAACTGTATCTATTACGAAATACCTCCCACCCCTTATTTTTTATACTATGTACGTGGGGAGAGAAGCAAACAGAAACATATAAAATTGGAATTTCCGGTTTCATATAAATTTATTTAGATTGGGTTGACAACGATACTATTCTTATTACACACTATATATAAATTTGTTTCTTCAGTAGTTTACTCGATTACTCGCCCCTTTAACTCAGTGGTAGAGTAACGCCATGGTAAGGCGTAAGTCATCGGTTCAAATCCGATAAGAGGCTCTTATTATTTCTTCGAATAAGTAAAAGAAATAGATACGTAATAAAATAGAGATGTTTAAACCTTTCAAATAAGAAAAAGAAATATAAGAAAAAGAAATAGACTTATTATTCCTTATGTATGTTATTATTCCCTATATCGTATCGATCGAGTCATAATGGAAATTGAAGGGGGAGGGGGTACGGACAAAGAAGAAACATATTATAATTTTTTTTGTACGTTCGAGATCGTACGTTTGAGACACAAAAATGAAATAAAATATTTTATTTGTTAGTAAACCTGATGCTACTATTTCTTGAGAATTTGGCTACTCTTATAATGGATTTCAATAGAAGTAGTAATACAAATTATTCATTTATTTATTCCGTATATCGAACGAACATGTTCGATCGATTGGTACGTAAGAATTTTTACAGAATATTTTTTAATGATTGGACCAAGTCGTTGAGTCATTCATTTCCGATTAATTAATGGAACGAATATTATGGAAGAGATATCTTTTTGGGAAATAGTGAAATTCCAATACATTATAAAATAGTTTTATTTATTTTTTATTAGAGTAGGAACCGTATTTCATTTAGATGTACTTTTTACTCCATCGGAAGTCGGATAGAAACATATGCATACTAAATCCGGTATACCGAAGATAAAAATGAGTGAATATATCCATTGAGTCAAAGGGACATGAAAGAAAATAAATAAAAAGAAAAGAAAAGCTTACCTACCTTCTAAATATTTTTTAATTATTCGAGTCTATTCCGGGATGAAATAATGAAACAAAATTTTTGTGTTATATTTTCCAGAAAGGAAGTAAATATAATAATTTATTTGGTTAATCAATCCAGTCCGGCCAGTCTGGAAAGGAAAAAAAAAAAATAAAAAAAAATAAATAGAAGGGTTCGTTAGGGAATAATCCATCAATTATTGGAATTTTATATCCTATTCGAGGTGCTTAAAAAAGAAATGATTAAAGTAGTTGAATGGGAGAATCACTATGACTATAGCCATTGGAAAGTCTTCTAAAGAACCGAAGGGTTTATTCGATAGTATGGATGACTGGCTAAGAAGAGACCGTTTCGTATTTGTAGGTTGGTCTGGCCTATTGCTTTTTCCCTGTGCCTATTTCTCACTAGGTGGGTGGTTCACAGGTACAACTTTTGTGACTTCATGGTATACTCATGGGTTGGCTAGTTCTTATCTAGAAGGTTGTAACTTCCTAACCGCTGCGGTTTCGACCCCTGCTAATAGTTTAGCACATTCTTTGCTACTTCTATGGGGTCCTGAAGCACAAGGAGATTTTACCCGTTGGTGTCAATTAGGAGGTTTATGGACCTTCGTCGCTCTTCACGGAGCTTTTGCTCTGATAGGCTTCATGTTGCGTCAATTTGAACTTGCTCGATCTGTACAATTACGTCCTTATAATGCAATTGCTTTTTCTGCTCCAATTGCTGTTTTTGTTTCTGTATTTCTGATTTATCCTCTGGGTCAATCTGGTTGGTTTTTCGCGCCCAGCTTCGGTGTAGCAGCTATTTTCCGATTCATACTTTTTTTTCAAGGTTTTCATAATTGGACTTTAAACCCATTTCATATGATGGGAGTTGCTGGAGTATTAGGAGCTGCTCTTCTATGTGCTATTCACGGTGCTACCGTGGAAAATACTTTGTTTGAGGATGGTGATGGCGCAAATACATTTCGTGCTTTTAATCCAACCCAATCTGAAGAAACTTATTCCATGGTTACAGCTAACCGCTTTTGGTCCCAAATCTTCGGTGTTGCTTTCTCCAACAAACGTTGGTTACACTTCTTTATGTTATTCGTACCAGTAACTGGTTTATGGATGAGTGCTATCGGAGTAGTTGGTCTAGCTCTGAACCTACGGGCATATGATTTCGTTTCCCAGGAGATTCGTGCAGCGGAAGATCCTGAATTTGAAACTTTCTACACCAAAAATATTCTTCTGAACGAAGGTATTCGTGCCTGGATGGCAGCCCAAGATCAGCCTCATGAAAATCTTGTATTCCCTGAGGAGGTTCTACCCCGTGGAAACGCTCTTTAATGGAACCTTAGCTTTAGGTGGTCGTGATCAAGAAACTACAGGTTTCGCCTGGTGGGCAGGTAATGCCCGGCTCATCAACCTATCTGGTAAATTACTTGGTGCTCACGTAGCTCACGCTGGATTAATTGTATTTTGGGCCGGAGCAATGAATTTATTTGAAGTTGCCCACTTCGTACCAGAGAAGCCTATGTATGAACAAGGCCTAATTCTATTGCCCCATTTAGCCACTTTGGGATGGGGGGTAGGTCCCGGTGGAGAAGTTATAGATACTTTTCCGTATTTCGTATCTGGAGTACTTCACTTAATTTCTTCTGCAGTCCTAGGTTTCGGAGGTATTTACCACGCACTTATCGGACCAGAAACTTTAGAGGAATCTTTTCCATTCTTTGGTTATGTGTGGAAAGACAAAAACAAAATGACCACTATTTTGGGTATCCATTTAATTTTGTTAGGTGTTGGTGCCTTCCTACTGGTGCTCAAAGCTTTGTATTTCGGAGGTGTATATGATACTTGGGCTCCTGGCGGTGGAGACGTAAGGAGGATTACGAATCTTACTCTTAGTCCGAGTGTCATATTCGGTTATTTGCTTAAATCACCTTTTGGTGGAGAGGGCTGGATTGTTAGTGTAGATAATCTAGAAGATATTATCGGAGGACATATTTGGTTAGGTTCCATTTGTATTTTCGGCGGAATCTGGCATATCCTGACCAAACCTTTTGCATGGGCTCGTCGCGCTCTTGTATGGTCCGGTGAGGCTTATCTATCCTACAGTTTAGCAGCTATTTCCATTTTTGGGTTTACCGCTTGCTGCTTCGTTTGGTTCAATAATACGGCCTATCCCAGTGAATTTTATGGGCCTACTGGGCCAGAAGCTTCTCAAGCTCAAGCTTTTACTTTTTTAGTTAGAGACCAACGCCTTGGTGCTAATGTAGGTTCCGCCCAGGGACCCACGGGTTTAGGTAAATACCTTATGCGCTCCCCCACCGGAGAAATTATTTTTGGAGGGGAAACCATGCGCTTTTGGGATCTCCGTGCTCCTTGGTTAGAACCTTTGAGAGGTCCTAATGGATTAGATTTGAGTAAACTTAAAAAAGATATACAGCCTTGGCAAGAACGACGTTCCGCAGAATATATGACTCATGCTCCATTAGGTTCTTTAAATTCTGTGGGTGGAGTAGCTACTGAAATTAACGCAGTAAATTATGTTTCTCCCCGAAGTTGGTTATCTACCTCGCATTTTGTTTTAGGATTCTTTTTCTTTGTAGGTCATTTATGGCACGCAGGAAGAGCACGTGCGGCTGCAGCCGGATTTGAGAAAGGAATCGATCGTGATTTTGAACCTGTTCTTTCTATGACACCTTTAAACTAGAGTAATAAATCAAACCGAAGTTTTTATTATTTTTTCCAAGCTTCTCATAATGGCTCGGTCATTTGGCCGAGTCATTCTATTTCATATATATATATATAGTCCCTTTTGCGAATAATATTTATCCAGAAAAAATAATACTTATCCAGAAAATAAGAAAAGGAGAGGGAGGGATTCGAACCCTCGATAGTTTTAGAAACTATGCCGGTTTTCAAGACCGGAGCCATAAACCACTCGGCCATCTCTCCCATAAATATGTTTTTATCTTTCAGGTAAGATGAAAGGAAAAAGAGACCACTACCATAGCAATGAAAAAAGACATGGCATTCTTATAGAGGAGTAATATATCAAATTTGTTGAGAAAGAACCGGAAAGGCAAACTAGTAAATTTAAAATTAATCTATCTTTTCTTTTTTTATTCCACAACATTTTTGGCTCGGTAGTTCAATCTAATTCATTGCCAGATAGGGATTAAATGGTATAATTTATTTCATTTTTTGAAAGATTGGAGAATTACAACCATGACTATTGCTTTCCAGTTGGCTGTGTTTGCACTAATTGCTATTTCATTTCTCCTAGTAATTGGTGTGCCTGTCGTGCTTGCCTCCCCTGATGGTTGGTCCAGCAACAAAAATGTCGTATTTTCAGGTGCTTCATTATGGATTGGATTAGTCTTTCTGGTTGGTATTCTTAATTCCTTCATATCCTAAATGAAGGAGGGGGTCAAAAAAGGCCCTCCCTTGGTAAACATTATATTATAAGTTCCGGAAGGTTTTTTATACAAGTCCTGAGGTATAAAATAAATGGACTCCAGGGAGGGCTTTTATTCCTTCTCCAACTTTTTGGTGAGTGACCGAAAGAACCCTAGGGAAGAATTGACTATATAAAGAAAAATGTATTAATATAATAAGGAATAATTACAAGAGATAGTTGCGGGTATGGTTTAATGGTAAAATTCCTCCTTGCCAAGGAGAATATGCGGGTTCGATTCCCGCTACCCGCCTCTCCAAAAAAAATAAAATTTCATATGTTAGTATAATAGAATCAATTACAATTTTTTTCTATTCGACTACTATTCCATTCAACTTCTTATTATGCTCCTTATTATGAATTTAGCGGAGACAGGATTTGAACCCGTGACCTCAAGGTTATGAGCCTTGCGAGCTACCAGGCTGCTCTACCCCGCGTTATGAAATAATAACATATTATTGATTGACCAAACAAGTAATTCATACTTAACCCTTCTGCATAAAAATCCCCCCCCAATTAATTTGGGGGATTTTCAATTCCATTTTCCACCTAAAATTTTCCACCTAAATCTGTTTATTCGAAATCTACCTCTACCAACTAGATTTGGTTACTCCAGGCAATAAACATGCATGAGCCATTTCACGAAGTACATGTCTGGATAGACCAAAATCTCGATAGTTAGCTCTAGGCCTTCCGGTTAGGAAGCAACGACGATGAAGACGATTAGGTGCACTATTACGCGGTAAAGATTGTAGCTGTTTCTGAAATTGCCACTTTTCATCCAATGATAGAGCCTCACCCATCTTTTTTTTTATCAATTGACGAATAATTCGGTATTTTTGTTCCAATCTCTGCTTTTTCTTCTCCCTTTGAATGAGACTTTTTCTTGCCATAATTTTTTTGATTATTGATATATCACATCCCCGTCAGATGGGAAAGTTGTACGAAAAGAAAGAATTCTTTGTTAAAAATGATTTTTTTAGTTTTTATCTCTCCCTCCGTTATGTTTAATAACCCCCTTGGCTTTAAGCCAAAGGGTCATTTTTATTTTTTATTTAATGGAAATTCATCATTAACCGAATTTCCCTGATGTAGATGCAATTAGGAAAGCAGCATAAGTAAATATATAACCGACAGAGAAATGAGCTAGTCCGACTAGTCTCGCTTGAACAATAGAAAGAGCCACTGGCTTATCTTTCCATCGAACTAGGTTAGCCAGGGGTGTACGCTCATGAGCCCATGCCAGAGTCTCGATAAGTTCTTGCCAATAACCACGCCAAGAGATAAGAAACATAAAACCGGTGGCCCAGACAAGATGTCCAAATAAAAACATCCATGCCCAAACGGATAAACTATTCATACCAAAGGGATTGTACCCATTAATAAGTTGCGAGGAATTCAACCATAAGTAATCTCTTAGCCATCCCATTAAATAGGTCGAAGATTCATTAAATTGAGCTACATTTCCTTGCCATAGAGTAATATGTTTCCAATGCCAATAAAAAGTAACCCATCCAATAGTATTTAGCATCCAAAAAACCGCTAAGTAAAAAGCATCCCAGGCCGAAATATCGCAAGTACCACCTCGTCCTGGACCATCGCAAGGGAAACTATAACCAAATTCTTTTTTATCTGGCATTAACTTAGATCCACGTGCATCTAGAGCACCTTTTACCAAGATTAATGTAGTTGTATGTAAACCCAAAGCAATGGCATGATGAACTAAAAAGTCTCCGGGACCAATTGTTAAAAATAGTGAATTACTATTATTATTGATAGCATCCAGCCAACCGGGTAACCAGAGACTTTGACCAGCATTAAAAGCTGGGCTATCTGCTGAAGATAAGAGCACGTCGAAACCGTATAAAGCTTTACCATGAGCAGATTGGATCCATTGAGCAAATACAGGTTCAATCAAAATTTGTTTTTCTGGAGTACCGAAAGCAAGCATAACATCATTATGAACGTAAAGTCCCAAGGTATGGAAACCTAGGAATAAACTCGCCCAACTTAGATGTGATATAATAGCTTCCTTGTGCTCTAATATTCTTGCCAATACATTATTTTTATTTTGTTCCGGATTATAATCCCTAATAAAGAAAATAGCTCCATGAGCAAAAGCACCTGTCATTATAAATCCAGCAATATATTGATGATGAGTATATAACGCAGCTTGAGTAGTAAAGTCTTGTGCTAGAAATGCATAGGGGGGTAGAGAATACATATGTTGAGCTACTAGAGAAGTAATAACTCCTAAAGAGGCTAGAGCAAGACCCAATTGGAAATGAAGAGAATTATTAATTGTGTCATAAAGACCCTTATGTCCGCGGCCCAATCGGCCCCCTGGAGGAGTATGTGCTTCCAAAATTTCTTTGATACTATGGCCAATTCCAAAGTTGGTTCTATACATATGACCGGCGATGATAAAAACAACTGCAATAGCTAAATGATGATGAGCTATATCAGTCAACCATAGACTTTGGGTCTGTGGATGAAAACCTCCGAGGAAAGTTAAAATAGCAGTACCTGATCCTTGAGAAGTACCAAATAAATGACTATTTGAGTCAGCATTCTGGGCATAAATATTCCACTGACCTGCAAAAAAGGGTCCTAAACCTTGGGGATGTGGTAATGCCGTTAGTAGATTACCCCATCTTACGTGTTCACCTCTTGATTCGGGGATAGCCACATGGACTAAATGTCCCGTCCAAGCTAGGGAACTGACTCCAAAAAGTCCTGACAAATGATGATTGAGACGAGATTCAGCATTTTTGAACCATGAAATACTTGGTTTCCATTTAGGTTGTAAATGTAACCAACCCGCGATTAGAAAAATGGCGGAGAGAAACAATAGAAAAAGAGCTCCAGTATAAAGATCCTGATTGTTGCGCAGACCAATTGTATACCACCATTGATATACACCGGAATAAGCTATATTAACTGGACCCGAAGCTCCACCTCGAGTAAAAGCTTCTACAGCGGGTTGACCAAAATGTGGATCCCAAATTGCATGAGCAATAGGCCTTACATGTAAAGGATCTTGTACCCATGCTTCGAAATTACCCTGCCAAGCCACATGGAATAAATTACCGGAAGTCCATAGGAAAATAATGGCTAACTGACCGAAATGAGAAGCAAAAATCTTTTGATAAAGACGCTCTTCGGTTATATCATCGTGACTTTCAAAGTCATGTGCGGTAGCGATACCAAACCAAATACGACGAGTAGTTGGGTCTTGAGATAGGCCCTGGCTAAATTTTGGAAATCTTGATGCCATAGTGCTTTTCAAATCCTCCTAGCCATTATCCTACTGCAATAATTCTTGCTAGGAAGAATGCCCATGTTGTGGCAATCCCACCTAGAAGATAATGAGCTACACCTACAGCACGGCCTTGTATGATACTTAAGGCTCTAGGCTGGATAGCAGGAGCAACTCTTAGTTTGTTGTGAGCCCAAATAATAGACTCGATAAGTTCTTGCCAATATCCACGGCCACTAAATAGAAACATTAAACTGAAAGCCCAGACGAAATGAGCACCCAAAAACAAGAGACCATATGCAGATAATGAGGAACCATAAGATTGTATTACTTGAGACGCTTGTGCCCATAGAAAGTCACGGAGCCATCCATTAATGGTAATTGAACTTTGTGCAAAGTTACCTCCTGTAATGTGAGTTACCACTCCTTGATCACTTATGCTACCCCAAACATCAGATTGCATTTTCCAGCTAAAATGAAAAATGACTACCGAAATTGCATTGTACATCCAAAATAAACCCAGGAAAACATGATCCCAAGCAGACACTTGACACGTTCCTCCTCTTCCGGGTCCATCACATGGGAATCGAAAACCGAGATTAGCTTTATCAGGTATTAGGCGGGAACTACGAGCAAATAAAACACCCTTGAATAGTATCAAAACAGTGACATGGATAGTAAAGGCATGAATATGATGTACTAGAAAGTCTGCCGTTCCTAATGGAATTGGTAATAAAGCTACTTTGCCACCGACTGCGACTAGATCACCACCACCCCAGGTTAAACTGGTGCTTGCTGTTGCATTGGGAGCTGTTAAACCAGGTGCTAAAGCATGGGTATTTTGTATCCATTGGGCAAAAACGGGTTGTAATTGTATAGCAGTATCTGAAAACATATCTTGGGGGCGTCCCAAAGCACTCATGGTATCATTATGAATGTATAAACCAAAACTATGAAAACCTAAAAAGATACAAGCCCAGTTGAGATGCGATATTATCGCATCACGGTGTCGAAGGACACGATCTAATAAATTGTTATATTGAGTTGTTGGATCATAATCTCTCACCAAAAAAATAGCAGCATGTGCAGCAGCTCCAACTACGAGAAAACCACCGATCCACATGTGATGTGTAAATAGAGAGAGTTGGGTACCATAATCAGTAGCTAGATATGGATAAGGAGGCATAGAATACATGTGATGAGCTACCACGATAGTTAGAGAACCTAGCAGAGCCAGGTTAAGGGCTAATTGGGCGTGCCACGAAGTAGTTAGAATCTCATAAATACCTTTATGGCCTTCACCTGTAAAAGGCCCTTTGTGAGCCTCTAGAATTTCTTTGATACTATGGCCAATTCCAAAGTTAGTTCTATACATATGACCAGCTACTAAAAAAAGAACTGCAATAGCTAAATGATGATGTGCCGTATCAGTTAGCCATAAACCTCCTGTAACTGGATTTAATCCCCCACGGAAGGTTAAAAAATCTGAGTATTCTGACCAATTTAGAGTAAAAAATGGGGTTAATCCCTTAGAAAAACTTGGATAAAGTTGAGCCAGAAGATCACGATTTAGAATAAATTCATGAGGAAGCGGTATTTCCTTAGGATCTACCCCAGCATCTAAAAGTTGATTAATAGGTAAAGAAACATGCACTTGATGCCCTGCCCAAGATAAAGAGCCTAGTCCTAATAGTCCTGCCAAGTGATGGTTCAACATAGATTCCACATTTTGAAACCAGGCCAATTTTGGAGCAGCCTTATGGTAATGGAACCACCCAGCAAAAAGCGTTAGCGCTGCAAAAATTAATCCACCGATTGCAGTAGAATAAAGTTGTAACTCACTAGTTATTCCAGATGCTCGCCAAAGTTGAAAAAAGCCAGAGGTTATTTGTATTCCCTGAAAACCTCCGCCTACATCTCCATTTAAAATCTCCTGACCCACTATTGGCCAAACAACTTGAGCACTGGGTTTAATGTGAGTAGGATCACTCAGCCATGCTTCATAGTTCGAAAAACGAGCTCCGTGGAAGTACATACCGCTCAGCCAAATAAAAATGATAGCTAATTGACCAAAGTGGGCACTAAAAACTTTGCGAGAAATTTCTTCTAAATCATTGGTGTGACTGTCGAAATCATGAGCATCAGCGTGTAAGTTCCAAATCCAAGTGGTAGTATTGGGACCTTTAGCTAAAGTCCTTGAAAAATGTCCCGGTTTAGCCCATTTTTCAAAAGAAGTTTTTACAGGATCCCTTTCCACCAAAATCTTGACTTCTGGTTCCGGTGAACGAATAGTCATCGAGGTTCTCCTCTCTTCAGACGAGGCTTAGGAAAAACCCACCAATAATAATTGGTAAACTTCTGAGAGATATAGATTATTCAACTTTTTTTTATCCCTCTTTCCAGTTTGTAACTGGAGCAACTATGATACAGAAATTACCTAGGGCAGGTATTCCAATTTATTATGACACATCTTTAAGGTGCTTAATGGACCATTCCCATTCACTCCTTTTATTGGATGAATATATGACATTTTATATTCGTATTCTATTTATTATATTACCAAAATAATATTTGGTTTTTCCATTTGTTGCGATTTCCCCCATTAACAATCAGTATTTTTTTATTAACAATCAATCTTTTCTACCGATTGTTGATAGAACCTGACTAGGGAGGGGAAAATCATTCCGAAAAAAAAAGTTTCTTTATTACCCCTTTTTTTCCCACAAAATAATAAAATTTAAGGGATTTGCACAATTTATTTCAATCCAAATAATTCTTACTTTATACCTTAGAACGTCCCGTAATTTTTGACCAATTTTGTGCTTCGATATAATTACTTGGAGCAAGTGATATGGCTTGTTTCCGATAATCTGCTGCTTGATTAAACCAAGCTTCGGATGTTTCGGGATCTCCTTGTTGAATGGCTTGTTCTCCCCGGTCGGAATAGGTTAACTCTAAAGAAGCTCCTTCCCCTTGAACTGTACTTGAGGGTTTCCTACCTCATACAGCTCGATTAACTATTTACTTTATCCACTACTTATTTGTTTCATTCAAAAAGACAGAATAAGAGAGATAGAGTGATTAATATTCAATATTTTATTAATATTTGGTCCCTCTTCTCATTTTATGCATAAATAATTAATGAAATGAGTTTTAAATTCGACTTTAAGTGAAAAATAGAAATTCTATCTTTTCTCCCACCAATAATAAGAAATCCTTATATTTATATAAAGAATCTAAATTCTTCGGATGGTAACTATCTTACCTTTATATAGATTTTTTCAATACTCGGTAGTAGTTACTACCAAGTACTTCATCTCTTTAGGATTTGGTGCTACACCGCTGTTTAATAGCTGATCGAGTCAACCTTATTACGTAAGTTGAATTCATATACATAGATAGATTCCCCATCCCTTTTGTGTATTTCCAAGCAAACAGATTCTATCGTAGTCGTATCAGCCCAAACTTTCAATAATTGATCTTTACGGTGCCTTTCTCACAAATTGAATTCTATTATCCATAGAGTACATAGGCTTTAATTATTTCTTCATGTTTGGACTCCAATGAAGTTTTTCGTTGTTACAGCTGTTAAGGAACCATTAAATAATCGTACATATGTAGAAAGCCTCCGATTCCATTATTTATGGTAGTTTCCGACTAATAAAATCTATAGTATAGATAGCCGCACGTAATGACAGATCACAGCCATATTATTAAAAGCTTGTGGCAAGGATGGATTTCGCTCTAATGCCTGGAAGTAGTATTCCAAAGCTTTTGCATGTTCCCCATTACTTGTGTGGATAAGACCTATATTGTATGGTATATAACTCCGATCGTAGGGATCAATTTCTAAGCGCATAGCTTCGTAATAATTTTGCAAGGCTTCCGCATATTCCCCTTCAGATTGGGCTGACATCCGTTGCGGTCGTCCATCTATTTTGAAATGAAAATGAGCTCCGTTTCAAAACCGTACGTGAGATTTCCACCTCATACGGCTTCTCCTAAATAGTTTCTAGGGGGGGAGGGGAAATAATTTAGATCATTTCTGAGGGGGAGAAATTTTACCCAATGTGATAACTACCAGGGGCTAGTGTCTTCCCAAAAAATGTCTAGCCATCCTTCTTATGAAGAGTATCTTCTTAAAAAGATGTTCAAATTTTTAGAAGTACAAACTCCATAAATTTATTTGTTCCTAACACTCCGTATTTCGTAGGGATTAGCCACCCCGACAATCTTCGATGGTTGTATGGGTACCCAAAATACAAATGAGATGGAATTTTGTCGTCCTAACCATATATTTATTATTAGCAATTACCGGGGCATGATGCTTTTAAAATTGAAATCTGACGAAGTTTTTGTGTTGTCGATTCCTACACGTGGTGCTCTTCCCACTCTGTATGCTTATAGAAAGGACTACAATAAAGAAAGAGTTTCTTATAGCTTAAACCTCTTGCTTAATACCTTAATTCATAAAAGAGAAAAGTATCCAAGGTTACATCAATCGAGGGTACACGACAGAAGGAATTATTCTCTCTTGGTAGAAACTTACCTTCACTGGGTGTAAGTTTCACGCAATAAGTCAAGTATTATCGTGTTTTATTCCACATTCATTCGTTTTGGGGTTTAAAAATCAAACCGCACCATCTCTGTAATAAGTAAAAGCTTCTCTTTCCCTTTGAGTGGTCGGGATTATCCGCAATAGAATATCTGCAACAATTGTGAAAGTTTTATCAATAAAATTATCGTTTCTCTGAGACCTAGGCATAGTCAGTTACAATTCTTTTGATTTATTACTATTCCCGTTTTTGGGAATAAATCCATTAAATAGTTTTGTAGGAAAAAAATAATATTTCTATTTTATTTCCATCTATGATAGATTCCATCATAGAGGATGGGTTACTTCATTACAAATATATATATATATATATATATATATATATATATATATATATTCTATTTGTTTCGTATCCAACCAAACAATTCAATCCAAACGGTTCAATCAATTGAGGACCAATAATAAAAACTAGAAAAGAGAGAGATAGTCTGATTCTATATAACTTGTTTAGTAATTACTCCTTGATCCGACGGAAAGATCCGAAATTATTGAAGTAATAATAAAATAAAACTTTCTCATATTTCTATTTATTAAGCATTACCAATCGAGGAAATAGAAGAAACTCATACATAATTCGATTTATTATGTTCGAGTTTTTACCTTCAATCGAGATAGTCTCGATCGAATCGTTAAAAATGAGATAGAATGAATATTTAAAGAAACTTTTATTGCTCTATCCATTTAGTTAAGCAAAGGAAAAGGCAAGGATACCTCCCACGATCGAGATCGATTCAAATTAGTTATATCCCAGTATCAATAATAAATAGAGAAAGACTTGCTTGCTATTCCATAGACTTGTAGACTAAAATTGGAAAGTACCGTAGGAAAGATGGCCGAGTGGTCTAAGGCGTAGCATTGGAAATGCTATGTAGGCTTTTGTTTACCGGGGGTTCGAATCCCTTTCTTTCCGTATTTCTATTTCTTATACCGCTATCACGATACGTAATTAGTAATATTATTAATTAGTAATATTCTTAGTTTGGTTTTATTTGACTTTAACAAAATAAGATCAGTATAGGGAGATATAGATAAATAAATATATGTTTTTTTATTTATCATATTCGAACTACTTCTCCGACCTAAATATATAGGGAGGAGCAAGCATAAAATTTTGATTGGTGATCAACAAAAAAAAAATTGGGATTCTTTTTTTTTTTTTATTTGACGAAATATAATATTTCGATCCGTCTATTCGTCTAGTAAAAAAAAAGAATGTTTAGGCATTTTTTTCTCCAATCTAATTTAAGCTTGGCGAGAGTAGTATTCTACAACTAATAATTCATTTATTTTTAAACCGATCGATTCACGATCTATTATTTGATTAACCGATCCCTTTTTTTGTGAAGAGTCAAGAGTCAAATGATTTGGTGTTTTATAACCCCGGGAATAATCCATACTTCTCGTAATTATAGCTTGAGATTTTTGCCGATCCTTTATAGTAATAAAATCTTGGGGTTTACAGCGATAACTCGGTATATTTACCGTATGATCATTTACTAATATATGTCGATGATTTACCAATTGTCTTGCTCCGGGAATAGTGGGAGCCATACCTAATCGAAAGATCACATTATCTAGGCGCATTTCAAGCAATTGTAACAAAACTTGACCTGTAGATCCTTTTGCTCTTCTAGCAATACGAACATATTTAAGTAATTGTCGCTCCGTTATTCCATAATGAAAACGCAATTTTTGTTTTTCTTCCAAACGAATACGATACTGAGAAACTTTTTTATTAGATATGGGTTGGTTGATATAACTAGATTTTGACTGGGGTGTCTTACTAGTCAGCCCCGGCAAAACTCCCAGACGACGTAATATTCTTACACGAGGTCCTCGATAACGGGACATAGAGACTCCTTATTTTGCAAGAAATAGTAAAAAAAGCGGTAGAAATGAAAGTATATTCTTTTTTATTTTTCTCATCTGTGAACAAACGAATCTTTCTTAATTGAGATTTTATCGGATGAAATTACCAGGAATCTCTCCATTTTGATTTGTTAATCTATTTTTCCTAGTTGAAAAATATCATAACATAAGGGGGACGCAGCAAAAAGAAATGGTATTCTTTTTTCGTAATAAAAATTTATGATTCTTTCTTTGTGGTTCCTATTTATATCTACTGATAAGATTTCTAATGATAAGAATTCTTCCCCTACTTTTCATTATTTATCGATGGAGTAATCATCAACTTATTGATGGAAAATAATAATTATTGATAGAAAATAATGATTATTGAGAGAAAATAATGAGAGATGAACAAGGAAGCCCGATATCGGAGTCGAACCGATGACCATCGCATTACAAGTGCGGTGCTCTGACCTCTGAGCTAAGCAGGCTTTGCCAATACCAATTACCAAATAGTGATATTAATAAAATGAAACTGGATTTTTGTGTAATGCGTAACAAATCATAACAAAGCAAATCGAAATCTTTTTGGTAATTATTAGTATTATATTGGAAATGGTTCGATGACGCAATAATCGATTAAATTATTTCATTCAAAAAGTAAGCAATCTTACAGCAGAAATAGATTGAGTTACGTAAGGTTTATAAAAATACGTAAGGTTTATAAAAAAAATAAATTCTTCAATATATGAAATCAAAGAGTATTGCGTAGGAACTCGAAAAAGATTATAATCAATTATAGTAGCAAGAAATGAAACAAATTCAAAAATTTTTATTGATTTAGTCCAAGGGATCAATCAAAGCAAAGAATGAAATGCTTTTTCCTTCCAAAAAAAAAAAGAAGAAGGGGGGAGGAGGGGGGGGGTATGGCGGAATTGGTAGACGCTACGGACTTAATTCAATTGAGCCTTGGTAGAAAAACTTACCAAGTGCTAGCTTTCAGATTCAGGGAAACCTAGGTTGAAGAAGAAATAGGCGATCCTGAGCCAAATCTTGTTTTCATAACATAAATGGGATAGGTGCAGAGACTCGATGGAAGCTATCCTAACGAGAAATATTACTTTGACTTTAGATCTTATACGTTTATTTATCCAGATAAACAAATACGTTTATTTATCCAGATAAACAAATATATATATGTATATATTTGTATATTGAAATAGATTCACCAGATAGAAATCTCGGAGATGGATTTATGATTTATTCAACAACAACAAAAAAAAAGAAATAATTTTTTATTACTTCTATTTATCCATCCAAACGAAGAATCCTACCACGAATTGATCTATCAAGTGATTAAACGAGGATAAAGATAGAGTCCAGTTTTACATGTTCATTCCAACAACGATGTAAATCGTAGTAAAAAGAAAATCCGTTGGCTTTATAGTAGACCGTGAGGGTTCGAGTCCCTCTACCCCCAGAAATAAAATGAAATTCATTTTATTAGTCAGAAGGGATCATCCGATAAATAAGGAGATATTTTTATTACTACTTACTCTCCCTCTTTTTCCTTTTCTTATACTCCGATTGCACCACCAGTAGAATAAAAATGGAATATTTCTACCATTTTATGTTATGTCGGAGTAATTCGAATGACAGAAGCCGGGATAGCTCAGTTGGTAGAGCAGAGGACTGAAAATCCTTGTGTCACCAGTTCAAATCTGGTTCTTGGCATACTCGACGGTAGATGACGCATGCGCGATGAAACGATTAAAAAATATTCAAAATATTTGTATATTTGTTCATTCGTATACAAAGCCAGAAAGTTCATTTTCAACAAATTCTCGCGTTTTTAGTTTTTTTCTTCATTGCATCTTCTTATTTATTTTTATCGTATCTTGATCCCGACGAACTTCTCGAGCGAATATCGAATTGGCTTATAAACTGATAAAATTCTAAAAATAAATCGGTGTCAATTATTCCCAATTGAAATTGAGATATTACCATTTACTTTGCATATCATTTATCTTTATGTAGTGCATCTGCTTAATCCGAGATACATAAATATTCTTTATTTATGTATCTTCGGAACTTTTCCATAGATAAGTAAAATCCATCGAACCTGATAGATAAGAGCGTCACGGAATTTATCTTGAAGAAGTATGAATAATATTTTTATTAATAAGCATCTTGCAGTTCATAAAAATCAGGTACGATATAATCTTTACGTAAGGGCCAACCAATCCAACTATCGGGCATTAATATACGTTTAAGACGTGGATGACTTTCATGAGTAATTCCCAACATATCATAAGATTCCCGTTCCTGAAAATCGGCACTTTTCCAAATCCAAAAAATAGACGGAATTTGGGGATTTTGCCTCGATACAAAAACTTTTATACAGACTTCTTCAGGTTGATCTGCGTCGTCTTGTACTTTCGTGAAGTGATACACACTAGCCAAAAGCCCCCCTGGCGCTACATCATAGGCACATTGAGAACGGAGGTAATTGAACCCATAAACATATAAAGCCACAGCTATAGAAAGCCAATCTTCGGATCTAATTTGTAGGGTTTCTACGCCCTGATAATCAAAACCCAAAGGTCTATGGGCTAATTTCTTCTTTGCTAGCCAAACAGATAATCGGCCCCGTATCTCATCAGTATTTTTCGTAGAAGTATCTAACATATTTAATTTTCCTATTTTCCCCCCTCCTTTTTCTGAATATCCTTTCCTCTCTCATTTTTGTTTTTCTGAGAAGATATCAAACCTTTCTCTTTCTCAATTATTTGGAGAGGTATTCCCAAAGTAGAATTGAGTTGATACTTATAAAATTGATTATTCAACCGCTCATTATATTGTCCAGTGTGAATAGTAGGTTCAGAATGAAACTGATGTTTCAAGGTCGAATACCTATTCCCTCGTTGAAACTTGGTTTTATCTCCATATGTTTCTTGAGCTACTTTTTTACGAAGTTTTGTTATAGCATCTATAATAGCTTCTGGTTTCGGTGGACAACCGGGTAGATAAATATCTACAGGAATTAATTTATCTACTCCACGAACGGTACTGTAAGAATCTGTACTAAACATACCTCCTGTAATGGTACATGCTCCCATAGCAATTACATATTTAGGCTCAGGCATTTGCTCATACAGCCTCACCAAAGACGGAGCCATTTTCATAGTTACGGTGCCAGCCGTTATTATAAGGTCAGCTTGTCTGGGACTGGATCTAGGTACTAAACCGTAACGATCGAAGTCGAATCGTGAACCAATCAATGAGGCAAATTCGATGAAACAGCAACTAGTACCATAGAGAAGTGGCCATAAACTAGAGAGTCTGGCCCAATTTGAAAAATCATTAAAAGTAGTTAAAAAAATTGAATTTGGTGTTTTTTGATCAAGTAGAGGTGCCTCCACAGAATTTATAAGTGACTTCATAGAATTTCCGACCTCATTTCCACAATTAGAATATTTAGAAATTAAGACCATTCCAAGGCTCCTTTTCGCCATGCATAAACTAAACCAATAATTAAAATAAATATAAAAATGAAGGCTTCGATAAAGGCGGATAAACCTAATTCGTTGAAACACATAGCCCATGGATAGAGAAAAACTGTTTCTACATCGGAAATGACAAAAACTAGAGCAAACATATAATAACGGATCTGGAATTGGATCCAAGCATCCCCCGTCGGTTCTATACCTGATTCATAACTAGTCAATTTTTCCGGTCTCTTATTAACAGGTGCTACGATTTTGGAAATAGAAAAAGCTATTATAGGAATGAAACTAGTTATTAGTAAAAAGAGGAAAAAAGAATCATATTTGGCCAGTGGGGACATCAATATACTCCTATAAATGGATGAAAATATTGAAATAACAAGAAATTCTTCTTTGTCGGGATTTTACCTAACAATAAAATAGAAAATCAATTTTTTTATTCGATCATTTCGAATAACCATAAGAAGAATTATTACATATGATTTGATAAACCTATTACTATGTGCCGATCCGACACTATTTGAAGTGAAAGAGATTCGGTTCAATATTTCTTTTTAGTGGCTTCCCAAAAAATAGACAGTTGAATTAACGATTAAATTGAAATCAACGGGAAAAAAAATGAAAAAAAAATATTGTTTGTACCATCCTAAAATTCCATAGATGCTGTCGCAGCACCCATTTGATTTGGGGTTGGTTGGAGTGGCTCCATCATTTATTTATGAATATTTGGATACTAATTAAGTAATAGATTGATCCGAATCTGAAGAAGAGCGAGATGTAAATGGAAACTAAAAATAAATTTCATCATTTTATTTGTCACTTCGTTCGAATACTAGCATAATAAAGGTTCGTGTAATAATTGAAAATTATCTATTGCGTCGGGCGAAACTTAATAAAAACATATCATAGATTATATCTGTCTATATTGTTCATGCAGCGATACGCACTAATAGTTGTAGTTGCTAAATAAAAAGAAAGTAGTTTTCCTCATTTGATACAAAATAGGATAGAACAAAAAAAAATTGGGATATTATTGAGTACTCCGGCAAATAAAAACTGAAAAAAAAAGAATTCTGTTTATTTGAAACATAGAAAAAATTTCAAGATATTCCTAGTTAGTATTACCCCTGATTATAGGCATAGAAATAGGGGGGTATTACCAAATCTATAATAAGATCTATAATAAGAAGTGGAAATATCGATCGAGGTAGGGGTGGGGGGAATCCACTACTCTACTAAGAAATAGATAGAGAGAGATATCAGTTTTTTAGGTTTAGGGCTATACGGATTCGAACCGTAGACATTCTCGGTAAAACAGTTCGGAAAAATCATTTTTTTTATTAAAAATTCATTCATTTTCATTTGAACCGTTTCAGGAACCCAACATGCAGTTTTTGTTGCATCGGGCTCTCTCACTAACCAACATATAAATCAGTTATTTTGCCATCTTTTTCTTCTGGAGATAATGAAATAGCTCCGTGTGCTTCGATTTTTTCTTCGGAGCAATCCCAAAGTTTTTGAAAAGGTTTTCGATATTGACGTAGGTTTGCTTAATTTAGCATGGATTTACCCAGACTAAGTTTCTACTGCTTAAAGAAATTACGAGACTCTATACACCTTAGAGTTCATGAAGCAAAAAAGTAGAATATCTTGAGGTCCCCGTATTGTCCCCATCATGCTTGGCATTAAATGAATCTTAATTTAACCATATCAACTAAATCGTCAATTATAAAATGTAATTTGCGTTTTCTGTCATGCTACTGTTTTCTCGGATTAATCCGTAGAGTAAGACGAAAATTTTTCACATAAGATTTATTCTGTGAATCGGATGGTCCGATAAATCTTTTTAAAAGCATTGGCGCACGTGTAAACGAGGCGCTCTACCGCTGAGCTATAGCCCTTGCCATTCTTCAATTATAATAGCATAATTGACTATTTATTGTCAAGGTAAGTACCAACAAAGAAAGAATTATAAATTCATACTATTTATATAACTATATTGCTTGTATCTCCAACAATAGCTACAATATTAATAACCTACTTAACTCAGTGGTTAGAGTATCGCTTTCATACGGCGAGAGTCATTGGTTCAAATCCAATAGTAGGTAATAATTAAAGAATTATTAGATGCCATTTCTTTCTAATGGCATCTAATAATTGTTAGATTCCTCGCAATTCTGATTTGGGTAGAATTTGGGTAAATGGATTCAATTCTCTCAAATTCTATTTTTTTCTCTTTCCACTAAAAGAGATATTAATTAGGGACAGGAGAGGGAGGAGTAGCATCGATAGCTTCTAATCGTGCCTTGGCTCTTTTAAGAGCCAAATTAGCTTCAATAACTTGCTTTCTACCTTCAGCTTGGGCTAACTTTTTTTGAGCTATTTGAAAAGTATCCTGAGCCTCTTGTGGATTTATTTCGATAGCTTTCTCCGCCTCATTTACTAGTATAGTCATCTGGTTATTGTCTATCATGGCAAAACCTCCCATCAATGCCATAGTAGACCATTGTCCATTAATTCTTATTTTTAAGATTCCTATATCCAAGGCCGTAAGAAGTGGAGCATGGTTGGGTAATACACCAATTTGACCACTATTAGTAGATAAAATAATCTCTTGAACTTCGGAATTCCAAACAATTCGATTGGGAGCCATTACACGAAGATTTAGGGTCATTTCTTTTTATTAACTCTCCACTTGTAAAGTTGCAGCCTTCGCGGTGGCTTCATCAATATTACCTACTAAATAAAAAGCCTGCTCGGGAAGACCATCTAATTCTCCCGAAAGGATCATTTGAAAACCCTTAATCGTTTCTATAAGACTAACATATTTACCCGGGGAACCCGTAAAAACCTCCGCGACAAAAAAAGGTTGTGATAAGAAACGTTCAATTTTTCGTGCTCTTGCTACGGTTAAGCGATCCTCTTCTGATAATTCATCCAATCCAAGAATAGCTATAATATCTTGTAGCTCCTTATATCGTTGTAATGTTTGCTTAACTCCTTGTGCTGTTTCGTAATGCTCTTCGCCTACAATCCAGGGTTGAAGCATGGTAGAAGTTGAGTCTAAAGGATCTACAGCTGGATAAATACCTTTGGCGGCTAAACCTCTTGATAGTACAGTAGTTGCATCTAAGTGTGCAAAAGTTGTAGCAGGAGCTGGGTCAGTCAAATCATCTGCAGGTACGTAAACTGCTTGAATTGAGGTTATAGATCCCTCTTTTGTGGAAGTTATTCTCTCTTGTAGAGTACCCATCTCTGTGCTCAAAGTTGGTTGATAACCTACAGCGGACGGCATTCTACCCAATAGGGCGGAAACTTCCGACCCTGCTTGGACAAAACGAAAGATATTGTCAATAAATAAGAGTACATCTTGCTTATTAACATCCCGGAAATATTCAGCCATGGTTAGAGCAGTTAAACCGACCCTCATACGAGCTCCCGGTGGTTCATTCATCTGACCATAAACTAGTGCAACTTTTGATTCTGAAATATTTTGTTCATTAATAACCTTCGATTCTTTCATCTCCATGTAAAGATCATTTCCTTCACGGGTACGTTCTCCCACTCCACCAAATACAGATACACCGCCATGGGCTTTAGCAATATTGTTAATTAACTCCATGATAAGTACTGTTTTTCCTACTCCGGCTCCCCCAAATAATCCAATTTTTCCCCCACGACGATAAGGAGCCAAAAGATCCACTACTTTGATTCCTGTCTCAAAAATAGATAATTTAGTATCTAATTGTGTAAATGCAGGAGCAGATCTATGAATAGGGAATGTTGTACCAGCATCTACAGGACCCAAATTATCGACGGGTTCCCCGAGAACATTAAAAATACGTCCGAGAGTGGCTTCACCAACTGGAACACTCAGAGGAGCTCCTGTGTCAATAACTCTCATTCCTCTCATTAAACCATCTGTAGCACTCATAGCTACGGCTCTAACCTTATTATTTCCCAATAATTGTTGTACCTCACACGTAACATTAATTTCTTGACCAGCCGTATTTTGGCCCTTTACTATTAAAGAGTTATAAATATTAGGCATTTTACCCGGGGAGAAAGTTACATCTAATACGGGACCGATAATTTGAGTGATACGTCCTACATTCTTGGCAACAAGTGTAGAAATCCCAAAAGCACGAGGTTTTTTTTTCATAAAAATTGAGAAGTAGTAGAATTATTTGCTGATCGTACTGGAAAAAATATTTAGTATCAAGTCGATCGTTTAATCACTCATTGAAACTACCACCTTGGAGTCATATTATATATACGAGTAGATGGATAAACGAAATGATGGGAGGATTTTGAATCAAATGAAAAACGGATCCTGTATAATCATATATATGTACGAAAAGTGATGCATAAGCATAATTATTTTGATTGACTCAATAATTTTATAATGACTCAATAACTATAACTTCATAATGAGTTTCCGGCTGTTCCATCCCCTCCAGCCATACCAATACTGAGTCTTTTAACTCCTTATCAATTAGTTTAACATCCAAAAGGTTACGCGGTCAATGCCTTAAAGAAAGTGAGGAAAAAAAGGAATGGAAATGACTAACTGGGTTGCATAAAATAGGAGAAATAATATACAATAATACTGTTTTATCATATTTTAGAGGGATAACTCCGTCTAACAAAACAATAGGCAAGAGTCTATTAACAAACAAGTTTCTTCTTTTATAGAAGACTTCTATAGAAGATTTTATTTGTCGAGCAGACCCCATCCTTGCAAGAGTTATTAATTGAGTTGTAGGGAGGACCTATGTCACCACAAACGGAGACTAAAGCAGGTAGTGGATTTAAAGCTGGTGTTAAAGATTACAGGTTGACTTATTACACCCCGGAGTATGCTGTCAAAGATACCGACATTTTGGCAGCATTTCGAATGACTCCTCAACCTGGAGTACCACCCGAGGAAGCAGGAGCTGCAGTAGCTGCGGAATCTTCCACCGGTACATGGACTACCGTTTGGACCGATGGACTTACCAGTCTTGATCGTTATAAGGGTCGATGCTACGATATCGAGCCTGTAGCTGGAGAAGAAAATCAATATATTGCTTATGTTGCTTATCCTTCAGATTTATTCGAAGAAGGTTCTGTTACCAACTTATTTACTTCTATTGTAGGTAATGTTTTTGGATTCAAAGCTCTACGAGCTCTACGTCTAGAGGATTTACGGATTCCCCCATCTTATACTAAAACTTTCCAAGGTCCACCTCATGGTATCCAAGTTGAGAGAGATAAATTAAACAAATATGGTCGTCCCCTATTGGGATGTACTATTAAACCAAAATTAGGTCTATCTGCTAAAAACTATGGCAGAGCAGTATATGAGTGTCTTCGTGGTGGACTTGATTTTACGAAAGATGATGAAAACGTCAATTCTCAACCTTTCATGCGTTGGAGAGATCGCTTCCTATTTGTGGCAGAAGCTATTTATAAATCCCAGGCTGAAACGGGTGAAATCAAGGGTCATTACTTGAATGCTACTGCAGGTACATGCGAAGAAATGATGAAGAGAGCGGCATTTGCTAGAGAGTTAGGAGCACCTATCATCATGCATGACTATTTGACAGGTGGTTTCACTGCAAATACTACTTTGGCTCATTATTGCCGAGATAATGGTCTACTTCTTCATATTCATCGCGCAATGCATGCAGTTATTGACCGACAAAAAATTCATGGTATGCACTTCCGTGTATTAGCTAAAGCATTACGTTTATCTGGTGGGGATCATATCCACGCCGGTACTGTAGTGGGTAAACTTGAAGGGGAACGTCAAGTAACTCTGGGATTTGTTGATCTACTTCGTGATGACTATATCGAAAAAGACCGAAGCCGTGGTATTTATTTCACCCAAGACTGGGTTTCTTTACCAGGTGTTTTACCTGTAGCTTCGGGAGGTATTCATGTTTGGCATATGCCTGCTCTAACTGAAATTTTTGGGGATGATTCCGTATTACAGTTTGGTGGAGGAACTCTGGGACATCCTTGGGGGAACGCACCTGGTGCAGTTGCTAATCGAGTTGCTCTGGAAGCCTGTGTACAAGCCCGTAATGAGGGACGTGATCTTGCTCGTCAAGGTAATGATATTATTCGCGAAGCTGCCAAGTGGAGTCCCGAACTAGCCGCTGCTTGTGAAGTATGGAAAGAAATCAAATTTGAGTTTGACACGATCGATACTGTTTGATATAGTTTATATTTCACAATTTCATTTCAGTGATTTCGTCTGTCTAACCCCCCCCCCCCGGGGGGGGGGGGGGATAGACAAAATCACCAAAATAAATGTGTTTTTATATTTCCTAATCATACAGATCGTTGATTTCTTCCAAAATTTGTCAACCCCCGGTACTAAGGAATAGAAAAAATTTGATAGATTTTACATCTAATAGGGTTTTGTAGCTCAGTGGATTAGAGCCCATGGTTCCGAACCATGAAGTCAAGGGTTCGAATCCCTTCTGAACCATTAAAAAAAAATGGAATATATTTTGATCTTTTATCTAAGTCCCTTTTATCCTATTCGTTTCTTTCTAATTGCGAATTTTTCTAATAGAGAAGAAGGATCTATTATAAAATCAATGGGAGGAGCTAATCCCGATTCGACAAATGGAATTAAGAATCGAGTTTTATTTAAGTAAAAAATAAAAAAATCTATTTTTTCTTCTTCCTCTTTCTTCATCCTTCGAATATCCAAATTTTGTAGTCGATCGCGGAGGAAAATAAAAAAAAATAAGGAGGAGAAGTTTATGTCTTTGATGAATTGGTTTGAAGACAAACGCCGATTTGGTGGATTAATCGGAGCCCTCATCGAAAAAGCTACTAAGGGTTATATTCTTAGTGAGAAAGAAAGAGACAAATATATTAAAATTGATACTACTAAAGGATTATGGACTCGATGTGATAATTGCGAGAACATGCTTTATGTTAGATTTTTGAGACAAAACAAACGTATTTGTGAAGAGTGTGGGTATCATTTACAAATGAGTAGTACAGAAAGAATCGAACTTTTAATTGATCGTGGGACTTGGCATCCTATGGATGAAGATATGATTGCTCGAGATGTTCTCAAATTTTCTGATGAAGATTCGTACAAAAATCGTATTATTTTTTATCAAAAAAGAACGGGTTTGACTGATGCTATTCAAACGGGTACAGGAAAATTAAATGGGACTCCTATTGCTCTTGGAGTTATGGATTTCCAATTTATGGGAGGTAGTATGGGTTCTGTAGTAGGTGAGAAAATTACTCGTCTTGTTGAATATGCTACCAAAAAATCTATGCCGTTAATTATTGTGTGTTCCTCTGGAGGAGCACGTATGCAGGAAGGAACTTTGAGTTTAATGCAAATGGCTAAAATTTCTTCCGTTTTACAGATTCATCAGGCTCAGAATAATTTATTATATATAGCTATTCTTACATATCCTACAACAGGCGGAGTTACTGCTAGTTTTGGTATGTTAGGGGATATCACCATTGCCGAACCCAAAGCATATATTGCATTTGCAGGTAAGAGAGTGATCGAACAGACATTACGTCAAAAAATACCTGATGGTTTTCAAGTTGCTGAATCTCTATTCGATCATGGTTTACTTGATTTGATCGTTCCACGTAACCTTCTAAAAGGCGTTCTGAGTGAAATATTTGAACTTTATGGTTCAGCCCCCCATATCCGTAGGGAATGTAACCATTTCTTTTCTGGATAAAATTTTCCCAATATTTTTTTAATACCTTCATTTTTTGTTTCAATTTCTTAATGAAAATGAAAAAAGTATTTCCAATCTGGTTCTTGGTCATTCTTTCTATATGTTATAATTTCTGCATATTGGAAAAAAGTTACATATTAATATGATTCGATACATCGTTTAATATAACTCCATGACTACTCATTTCTGATAAATGAAGAAATAAATAAAGAAGGAATTTAGATAATCATAAGAAATGTATATTCACATATTTCCCATAAAGAAGGTATAATCAAGTTCCTCATTTTGTTTTATAATAACTCCTTTTTTTTTACAAATAATATCACTAGAGGTAATTTTTTTATGACAGCTTCTTACTTACCTTCCATTTTTGTGCCTTTAGTAGGTCTGGTTTTTCCAGCAATTACAATGGCTTCTCTCTTTATATATATCGAACAAGATGAAATAGTTTGATTTCTGATATATCTGATACAATGGAAATTCTAATGGAATTATCTGAGCAATAAAATGATCTAAGTATGGTTTAATCACCGGATTATGAGGCAGGAAAAATATCTGTATCTTGAATAAAATCCAGAGTTTGAATATATTTCTTCTTTCTAGAGATAAATATATTCAGACTTGATTGTATTATCATTCCCCTTCCCCTAATGAATATGACTAGTATCGGTGAAAAAACTAATAAGTATTAAGAAGGTAAGTATTAAGAAGGACGAGGAAATACCTATTTATTTCTAATAGATTGATACGGACATTTGTTTCCAAATGAAAAAAAAAAACTCCGAATGTTTTGGCTGTTCCATTGTCTAAAATTTAGCAAAATATAGGAGACTTCATTTGTTATGGTTATGAATTGCCAATCTGAATGGCTTCGAGTAGAACCCATAATAGGATCTCGAAGAATAAGTAATTTTTGTTGGGCGTGCATTATTTTACTAGGTGCTCTAGGATTTTTTCTTGTTGGAATTTCTAGTTACTTTGGTCGAGATTTGATACCTCTCTTATCATCCCAACAAATTATTTTTGTCCCTCAGGGAATCATAATGTGCTTCTATGGTATTGCCGGTCTATTCCTCAGCTTTTATTTGTGGTGTACAATCCTGTGGAATATAGGTAGTGGCTATAATCAATTTGATAAACGAGAAGAGATGGTTCATCTCTTTCGTTGGGGATTCCCTGGAGGAAATCGTCGTATTCGTATCCAATTTTTCATGAGGGATATCCAAGCAATACGTATGGAAGTCCAAGAAGGTATTTATCCCCGTCGAATTATTTATATGAAAATAAGGGGTCAACGCGATGTTCCTATAATTCGTATTGGAGAGGATTTAACCCTAAGAGAAATGGAAGAAAAAGCTGCGGAGTTGGCTCGCTTTCTGCACGTATCAATTGAGGGACTCTAAAACCCTGTTCCGAATATCATTTTGAAAAAATGGAATATTAAAAAAAGAAGGATAGATATTTCTTCGGTCGAAATGGAAAGAAAAATTTTTTTTGGGGGGATCCGAAACAAAATAAAAAAAATTATATTGTTTCTTCTAGTGAAGCATGAGTAGCACCTATGAAATCATACTGGGCACAATTTTATTGTTGGTTATCAAACACTCCGTATCGTTCTTTAGAAAGGGCTTATGAAGCGAGCAAACGGATACGATATATAAAGAAAGATTACATGTCCTATAAAGATATGGTTTCATATCCGAGACGATTTTGGCAAGCCATGTTGCTATATATGAATACGAAATTGAATAATTATATATTCATCATATATTGGAGCCTCTCGGAATGTAAAATTAGCTTGTACTTGTTGAATCTTCCGAATAATTTATTATTTATTATAACAAAGACATTTCCATTTCTTTTTTCAAAAAAAGCCAAAGCTATTGGTGGATTTATATCTTTCGCTCATTCGAAGCAACAGTCTCTCATTTTTCCACAATTTCATCGTCGCGAGGTTTGGAATAACTCCTCAAATTTTTTCTCTTTATTTCTTTCCAATTCTTTAGAAAGAATCATGAGAACAACTAATAAAAGAGAGATACAAGATAAGTTTGATTACACAAATAATTTAAAAAAGAAACCTTATTTCATTTCGAATGATTCGATCAAAAAATATTCGAGAAGAATTAGACAAATGAATAAAAAATTAGCTTGGATTGAAGCAACCCCAAATGATTTAGATACTTGGAAACAATACTATTCCCTTTCTGCTTCTTCCTCTGAAATGGGGGGAACTTCGGAAAATCCTTCTTATTTTTTTAATTCTAAAAATTCCAAAGATTCCGTAGTTACTGCAACGGCTTACGAATCTATAGGTCTCGTACCTCGTTCCATAACCCGCACTTTGTCTGGATTTCAGACAGAGCTAACGGGTCAATCGAGTTCATTAGTACTCCAAGAATTTCGGGTAGCTAAATACCAAGCATTAGCTTCTCTACAATATATGGGATGTTTACTATTACTTCCTTGGGGACTTTCCATTCTTATAAAAGAGTGGTTCCTAGAACCTTGGGTTAAATTATGGTGGAATACCGGTCAATTCCATATTTTTATTAATTCTTTCCAAGAAGAAATAGCATTGAAACGTCTTCAGGAAGTAGAGGAACTCGTTTGGTTGGATAAAGTAATGGCGAATTCCTCGGAGATACAATCACAAGATCTTGATATAGAGATTCACGAAAAAACAATTCAATTGGTAGAAACATACAATGAGCATAGTATTCAGACTATTCTACAACTATTAACAGATACTATCTGCTTTGCTACTTTGAGTGCTTCATTTCTCTTAGGTAAAGAAAGACTCGCTATTTTAAATTCTTGGATTCAAGAATTATTTTATAGCCTGAATGATACAATGAAAGCCTTTTTCATTCTTTTATTAACCGATTTATGCATCGGATTCCACTCACCCCATGGTTGGGAAATAGTAATAGGTTCGTTTTTAGAACATCTGGGATTTGCTCGTAACAAACATATAATATCTTGTTTTGTTTCAACTTTTCCAGTTATTTTAGATACAGTTCTTAAATATTGGATTTTTCGTCATTTAAATCGTATATCTCCTTCTATTGTGGCGACTTATCATACGATGAATGAATGAAAAAATCATTTTGGAATAACGAAGTGGTTTTTCTAACCATTACTTCTTTTATTTGACTTTGGGTACCAATCACTAAAAAGAGTAAAATACTTCCGGTTTCTTACCTTTGTTGTTACTACAATGGGCAGAGTCATAAATGGGGGGTAGCTACAATAACTGGGATGCTGAAGGCACCTTACTTGTGGAAATTTTTGAAACAATAATCAAACTATGCAAAACAAAAATATTAGTCATTGGCTAAAAGAATGGGTGATTCGATCTATTTCGGTCTTGATCATAACGGGAATAATAGCTTGGCCGTCCATTTCCGAGGCATATCCTATTTTTGCACAGCAAGGTTATGAAAATCCCCGAGAAGCAACTGGTCGTATCGTATGCGCTAATTGTCATTTGGCCAAAAAACCTGTAGATATCGAAGTTCCACAGTCTGTACTTCCGGACACGGTTTTTGAGGCTGTCGTTAAAATACCTTATGATACACAAATAAAACAAGTTCTTGCTAATGGTAAAAAAGGAGCCTTAAATGTAGGAGCGGTTCTTATTTTACCCGAGGGATTTCAATTAGCCCCTCCTGATCGTATTCCTCCCGAAATAAAAGAAAGAATAGGTAATCTTTATTTTCAATCCTATAGTCCTGATAAAAAAAATATTCTTGTGGTAGGTCCGGTTCCTGGTAAAAAGTATAGTGAAATTGTCTTTCCTCTCCTTTCGCCAGATCCTTCGGCTAATAAAGAAGCTCATTTCTTGAAATATCCAATATATGTGGGTGGTAATAGAGGAAGAGGGCAAATTTATCCCGATGGGAGTAAGAGTAATGATACCGTCTACAACGCTTCAGCTACAGGTAAAGTCAATAAAATTATACGTAAAGAAAAAGGTGGATACGAAATAACTATTGATAATGCATCAGATGGTCGTCAAGTGATTGATATTGTACCTCCAGGACCAGAACTTATTATTTCAGAGGGTGAATCAATTAAGGTAGATCAGCCTTTAACCAATAATCCCAATGTAGGTGGTTTTGGTCAAGGAGATGCAGAAGTAGTACTTCAAGATCCTTTACGTGTTCAGGGTCTTTTGCTCTTTTTTGCATCAGTTATATTGGCACAAATCTCTCTAGTACTTAAGAAGAAACAATTCGAAAAAGTTCAATTAGCTGAGATGAATTTTTAATTCTACGAATTTATCGATAAAAAAAAAGGTTCAATCGAAGCGTTTGATTAATAGAAAATTTATCCCTTATTGATGGCTACTGCAATGAAATCGAATTTGGTTTTTATATACCATATAGTTCCTACAGAAACTGAAAATTTCGAGTATTCTTATTTCTCCCCCTTATTAAGAGAAATTTCGAATCATTGGGGATACCCATCGGAAGTGACTATTTCTAGAGGAATGGCTCGACAGACACTAATGCATATATTTCAACTCGCTGAAGGATCCTATCTCTTCCATATATATCATAATTATAATAATTTATTTTTCTCCATCGGAGAGAAAGAAAAAAGAATGGGTGGTATATTCCCAATTGGAAGAAATTTATCATAGGTAAATCATAGGTAATTATTAGAAATATCACCATTTTTTTTTGTAATTCCCAACAAGGAATAGGGAGTACTTACCAAATGAAAATGGGGAATATTATTGATTTTTCCTATTTTATTAATAAATCACCAAAAAAAGGTTTTTCGTATATACTTTCCGAAAAAATTCTGATTTCCAAAAAATGGAAAGCTAATGGATTATATATTATACATATGGCTCGTATTACTTATCGCGAAAATTCATCATAATTTTCAATCAAACTTTTCCTTTCGGAATGGCTTTGGAATGGCTTGTTTCGAAAAAACAAATATATTTTTTCTTGACCTACATTTTCGAAACTTAAATTAATGAAAAAAATTAGAAATCCATTGTAATTATTTCTTCCTATTTAATTTACGAAAATTTTTTATTTATTCATTCAAAAAAAAGGAAGGGTTTGAAAAATAAAGAAAAATTTATTTTTTTTTCTTTTTTTTTTAGCATATGGGGAAAACATTATTAAATTTATCACATAAATTTAATAATGTTTTCCCCATCTTTTGATTATCCCCCCCACTCGGGAGTGGAAGGAGAGAAGGATCGAATAATTCTATCCAATCCTAGTATTTGATATATCTCCCATTTCTACATACGTTATTTTTCCGTACGTCCAAATCTTACTCAATTACTTACTATAAGGATGAACCTAATCCAGAATATGAACCATAGAAGAAGATACCTACTAAACCAATTACAAGGATACCAGCTACAGTACCTATTAACCACAAAGGAATCCTTCCGGTGGTATTAGCCATTTATTTCACTCCCTTTTCAATTTCATTAGGTAGTCGCGACTCGGGACATAGACAGTCACAAATACTAAGGATTTGAATTTATTCCAAATGAGGCAAAGAAGCTCTTGCTGTAACTAATTGAAAAAATAATTAGAAAATAAAACAGCCAGTACGAAAATGAGTAACAATCCCCAATAGAGGCTGGTACGATTTAATTCCACACTTTGTTTGTTTGGGTTTGGTTGTGTCATAGTTCTACGCTCCAAATAGAGTTTATCGTTGGATAAACTGCATTGCTGATATTGATCCCAAGAAGAAAACTGTAGGTACGGCCAGGCCGTGAACGGCCAACCACCTAACTGTGAAAATTGGATAAGTCCTATCTATAGTCATTAGTACCTCCTAAAAAGATCTAGTAAATTCATCAACTTGTCCCAGCGAATTGAAACGGCCAGTAATTAAAGGAACTTCTTGTCGGCTTTCTGTAAAATATTCATTCGGCCGAGGGCTTCCAAACACATCGTAAGCCAAACCTGTGCTAACAAATAACCAACCTGCAATAAACAGGGAAGGTATAGTGATACTGTGGATCACCCAGTATCGAATACTAGTAATAATGTCAGCAAAGGGACGCTCTCCCGTATTTCCAGACATGGTTAGCTCCATATATTTTTGTGGGGTCAAGGGGGAATAATCCCATAGGAGATAGAAGCCAGGGGATATAAAATCTACCGGAATCTTTCTCAGTCCTTGTTAGATTATCAATGTTATACCGAGGGTATCTCTGAAGCATACTAGACCAGTATATCCGGCGTTCTTTTGACGCAGCAAGACAAATAAAAAATAAATGGGATAAGCTAAATACCTCGATTTTCTTTCCGTCGGCTTTGTTTGGCTAACCCAATCAATTTTTAATGAAACCAGTGACTTAAAAGGAAAATGATTTCGTATGGCTCGAGAAAAGTTTGAACGTACAAAACCTCATGTAAATATTGGAACAATCGGGCATGTAGATCATGGAAAAACTACTTTAACAGCAGCCATTACAATGGCTTTAGCTGCTATGCGTGGATATACTGCCAAAAAATACGATAGAATTGATATAGCTCCAGAAGAAAAAGCAAGGGGTATTACGATTAATACCGTTCATGTAGAATATGAAACTTCCCTCCGACATTATGCTCACATAGATTGTCCCGGTCACGTAGATTACGTAAGAAATATGATTACCGGTGCTGCACAAATGGATGGTGCCATCTTAGTAGTATCAGGGGCCGATGGACCTATGCCACAAACCAGGGAACATATCCTCCTGGCCAAGCAAGTAGGTATTTCTAATATCGTAGTTTTTTTAAACAAAGAAGATCAAATTGATAATGAAGAATCGTTGAAGTTGGTAGAATTCGAAGTACGCGAAATTTTAAGTTACTATGAATTTCCGGGAGAGAAGATTCCTGTAGTGTCAGGCTCTGCTTTAATTGCTTTAGAAAGTCTCACTGAAAATCCTAATTTAAAAAGAGGTACTAATAAATGGGTTGACAAAATTTATGACTTAATGGATCAAGTAGATATTCATATTCCGATACCCAAACGTAGAATAGATAAACCCTTTCTTATGGCTGTAGAAGATGCTTTTCCCACTAAAGGTCATGGAACTATAGTTACGGGGCGTATAGAAAGAGGAATTATTCGGGTAGGAGAAACTGTAGAAATAGTTGGATTAAGAGGAAGTCATAGTACCATTGTTACAAGTCTAGAAATGTTCCAAAAAACTCTTGAGGAAAGTGTTGCTGGAGATAATGTGGGAATATTACTCGGGGATGTGCAAAGAAAAAACATACGACGTGGAATGATAATTGCTAAGCCTGGAACCGTAAAATCCCATATTCGATTTGAAGCACAGGTCTATATTCTTCGGAAAGAGGAGGGAGGACGCCATTCCCCTTTTTTTCCGGGATATCGTCCCCAATTTTATATTCGTACTATTGTTGTAACTGGTAAAATTGAATCATTCCAATATGCTTCTTCGGGTGAAAAAACACGAATGGTTATGCCGGGTGACCATATAAAAATGGTGGTAGAGTTGGTTCAACCTGTAGTTATTGAAAAGAAAATGCGTTTTGCAATTCGTGAGGGGGGCCACACAGTAGGAGCTGGTGTTGTATCTGGGTTACTTCATTAAATTAGAGACAGATGAAATAATACGAATATTTTGAATGGTTCAAGAAGAAAAAAATGGCATATAGTTTCTTCTTCATTTTCTACCTTCTTCTTATTTATTGATTATTGTAAACAAAAATATTTTCTACTATTTCTAATATACTTTCTGTTCGATGGGGTGACGAATAGCAATAGTAATAGATATAGATATAAAAATTGGATATTTAAGTGTTGTAACAATAGTTACTTCTCATTTTTTTATTCTATCCCTTTTTTTTGCGATAAAAACCATAGGTAATTGCTTCGTAAGGGTGTATACTAAACTTGTTATATTGACACTAGGATTTTTTTCATGCTTACTACAATCAGCTATTTTGTACTTCTAATTGCCGCTCTAATTTCAGCTTTGGTTTTATTTATTGGTTTGAATAAGATACAACTCATATAGGAAAAGGAAAACTCGTAAAAGTTCCGATAATCTCATTGTATTTCTCAATCCAATTAAAGGTTATTGGGATTAACAACAAACTTAGTCAGTTTCTAACTCTGTCCCTCTTAGTTAAAAAAAAATGGTTGAAGCTTTGCTGTCTGGAATTGTGCTGGGGTTGATTCCAATAACTCTAGCTGGATTATTCGTAACGGCTTATTTACAATATCGGCGTGGTGATCAATTAGATCCCTGATCAAATATTAAGTTATATTTATTATTACTATTGTAGGCCTCCCTAAAAAAAAGAGGGAGGTCCGAAATAGATAAATTCCCATTTTTTTTGTTTATCATTCCCCTCCCATTTCTTTTTATAATCACGCCCTGTAGGATTTGAACCTACGACATCAGGTTTTGGAGACCTGCGTTCTACCGAGCTGAACTAAGAGCGCTTCTTTACATCAAAGAAATATAAATATAATTTCGGATCAAATTGAAACTTAGAGATATTACGAATTCAGCGGAAAAAAATGATTCATAATTATTTACTCCAAAATATTGTTACAATATATAGAGTTCAGGGTAGGGATGACAGGATTCGAACCTGCGACATTTTGTACCCAAAACAAACGCGCTACCAAGCTGCGCTACATCCCTCCCATTTGCTATTTCCTTATTTGCTGTAATTGTATCTTATTCGTAGCTTTTTGCCTATACCTTCTCATTTTATTTACTCTATTTCATTTACTCCCGACTTTTAAAAATTTTAATGAAATTGTTACAACACTTGGAAAATAAGATGTACCATAGTAATTTGGTGGAACAAAAATAAATATAATACATATTTCCCTTTTTTTCGTCCAATTCCTCCTCCTCCTCGAATCATTGGTAATTGATCACTCAGTTTGTTGGTACCATTTCATCCATATAAATCTATCCGTATAAATAAACCCCATTCTATATGATGTGTATGAAATAATCAAAATATCGTTTTTTTCATTAAATTTAGGAAAAATAATTATTTGGGATAAAATAAGTTTAATAAGATATAGATCAAAGATTGAATTAATTATTTCACAATTCTTCGTCAATCTCTCCCGGAATGGAATAAAAATAGTGTGATAAAAAAGAAATTGGTGGGATTTAATATAATACCGATTAATTATTTAAATGGTTCGAAAAAGATAAACTAGAAAGTGTTCAATTAATCTTTTCTTTTGAAATTTTATTTCCTTATTTCGTTACGCATATTTTTTTTTGTAAAGAACACCGAAAAGACTATATTTAGATATATATATATAAAGGAGGAATTCACAATGCAAGATGTCAAAACATATCTTTCTACGGCGCCCGTACTAGCTACGTTATGGTTCGGATTTTTGGCTGGCTTATTGATAGAAATCAATCGCTTTTTTCCAGATGCTTTAATTCTTCCATTTTTTTAAATAACAAAAAAATATTTTTTTGTTATCTCTATCTGAAGTTAATGGGACTCTAACGTTCAATTGATTAAATTAACCAATGGAATGATTAGATGAAATTGAAATATCGGGGGGCGTTAATTCGAATAAAAAGAGGAAGAGAAGAGAAATATCCTATACAAAGATTGAATCTGGGACTCTATTTGCGAAATTATATTCATGGGTTGCAATCGTAATAAAAATAAAAAAAAATTATTATTATTACTAGAATTCGCTAAAAGATCCGGGAATTAATTGATTGATCTTCTTTGCTAGAACCTTATGCTTTTCTTTTTCTAAGCATGAAATCTTATAGGTTTTACAAATATAATATCTAAAAAGGGATTATGGCTAAGAATAAAGATGTAAGAATAACAATTACTTTGGAATGTATTGATTGTGCCCAAGATAGTGAGAAAAAAAAAATAGGTGTTTCTAGATATACCACTCGGAAAAATCGTCGTAATACGCCTATTCGATTGGAACTTAAAAAATATTGCCCCTATTGTGGTAGGCATACCATCCATAAAGAAATAAAAAAATAAATAGCATTTAGAGGTTTATGAAACAAGCCATAAATAAATCCAAACGATCTTCTCGTAGACGTCTGCCACCAATTAGATCGGGTGAAATAATTGATTATAAAAATATAAATTTGCTTCGCAGATTTATTAGCGAACAGGGAAGAATCCTATCTAGACGAATGAATAGATTGACTTCGAAACAACAACGCTTAATGACTATTGCTATTAAACGAGCTCGGGTTCTAGCCTTACTACCTTTTCTCAATAATGAAAATTGATTCGATCTTTTATTCTATTACTACTAATAATAAGTAAGAATAATTTCATATATTTTTCATCTCATAATAAGGAAAACCTTTTCGACTTGACTTCCCCGGAGTGATTATACTCCGAGGAAGTTATTTTCGTACCTCCAGTTTATCTTTATTTATTGGTTCGTTTCATAATTGTAGAGAAGCAATCATTATCTAATATAGCCATCTGTGCAAGCATTTTGCGATTCAGAAGCACTTGGTTTTGATACAAATCTCGAACTAATTTGTTGTAGGAGATTCCACTACCTTGAGCTGCCGCATTGATTCGAGCAATCCATAAACGGCGAAAATCTCTTTTTCGCCTACTTCTATCTCGATGAGAGGAAGCCAGAGCTCTCATTCCTTGCTGATTAGCAGTTCGAAATAATTTCGAATGGGCTCCCCGAAATCCTGATGTAAGTGTAAAAATAAATCTCCGTCGTTTCCGAGCTACATACCCACGTTTAACTCTAGTCATTGATATCTACTCTCGCAAATTACTAAATAGTTTTAATAAAAAATAAAAAAATAATTTATTCTATGTTTTTTCCCTTCCTCCTCTTCCGAGCCAGTTCCTCCTCTTCCGAGCCAGGTAGGGCTTATCCACAAATATAAGATTTTTCTCATTTTGTTTTTATTCCGTCACTGAATAAAAATAATAAAAGCATCTACTTTATTATATTTACTTCTGGAATAATAATTCGGACACTGAATAAAAATAATAAAAACATCTACTTTATTATATTTACTTCTGGAATAATAATTCGGAAGAATAGGGTTTCGATAAGTAAAAAAATAGATTGTTTGAATCACTGTTATTTCTTCAATGAAGGAAAGAGGCATAACCATATATTTATGTATATATGGATAGATAATAGATAGAGAGAGTTCGATCTATTTGATAAGTAGTAATAAGATCTGACTAACTTTTCTGATGTAGAAAGTAAGGATTCCACTGGCTTTTGCTGCTGCAACCTTCCTAGCCATTATTTCTTATGGGTTGGAAACCCTTCCAGTAAGGAATGGGACCTTAAATAAAAAAATAATGGATTCCATCGTTTCTATGGTTCCTACCTCAACGGTGAGGTCCTCTCTATATGCCGGAGCCTGAGAATGTCATCGGTTATTTGTATAATTTCCAATTTATAGCTCTGTTTTATCTACCAAATAGAAGGTCTCACTATATGTAATGAAAGACTTCTCCATCCAGTAACGACACGTTATTTCGAGGGTTTGCTGGACAGCTGACCCTATCAATCCGTTTTTGCATCGATATAACTCATGTTTCTTCCTAAATTTCGTTGCATCTTTTTTTTTCTCGCTTAACGGATCGATGACCCACCAATACCATTGAGAAATTGCTTTTTTCACCCCAAATTGGATTCGCACCGATGGGAACCATAAATTTCATTTACCGTATAGGTAATTGATAGATCGAGACTCTACCATAACAAAAGAGTTCTTCCGCCATACCGATCCCTATTTATTATTTTTAAGTTTCTAATCCAAACGAGTCGCACATACACCCTAGTACATACTCCTCTACGCTGAGGACATCCCCGAAGAGCTGGAGATTTTGTTCTATTTTCTACCGGTTGTCTTCGATTCCTGATTAATTGTTGAATAGTAGGCATTTTCCGTCGTATGCAGAATTTATCGGTTCGGATTAATCCCAACCATAAGAAATTACCCAACCATAAGAAATTATTATAAATTTTTCAATTATACTTTGCTTTTGTACGAATCCGTTACTAATGAGAAAGTTAGATTAGTGCAATATTTCAATAAATCTTTCTATAATTTATTTTCCCACTTCCTTTTATCCTGGGCGGAGCCCAACCAAACTAATAGTCATTTATTCCCAACTTCAATCGCTTATTTCTCGGTGGGGATACATACAATATCATTTCATAGATCCAAAATTTCTTTTTATTCTTCAAGAATTTGGAGCATTTTCTATAGCTACAAGATCAACAATACCATAAACTTTTGCTTCTTTTGCCGACATAAAAACGTCTCTTTCCATATCTTCGGAAATAATCCATAGAGGTTTACCCGTTCTTTGTACATAAACCTTGGTGATGCAGTCGCGAAGTTTTAAGACTTCTTCTGCTTCCATAATACATTCCCCCGCTTGTCCGTCATAATAAGAACTAGCAGGTTGATGAATCATTACCCTACTAATCTAATACCTTTTTTTTCGTATTTTCTACAAAAAAGGAGTTCGATGAATGAACTGTACAAGCATTTTTTTATGCATACAGCTCCAAAACAAATAAGGGAAAAATCTAGTCAAGAGATGATGACGTAAACTTTTTCAATTTCGCATATCTCCGGAACCTATTTCGGATAACTGAACCACTCATATATATACCATTTTGTTCTTTTTACTAAATACTATAATGGTTCCATTGCTTCGGATATTTTCCTATTTAGCAATCCCAAAGTTTCTTTCAGAAATAAAGCCAAATGGAAAAATGGCTATAAATCCATTTTCTTTTTTAGAAGATCGATTATTCATTATTTATTGAGGATCAAATAAAACGGGGAGTTTATAACGCTAGAATAAACTGGTAAAAAATGGAATCAAAAAAGAATAGTTATTGTTATTTAACTACCTCGAGATAAAGAGTTTTCTCTACAATATTTATATCGAGGTCTGTATGTCATGCTACTATTACCTCTCGCTCGGCGCAGACATTTCTCCCTTGATCGAGCAAAAAGAAGCATTGGCGCAAAGCGTGGGGCAGCGCTATACGTTTAGTGATTTCTCCCCCAGTTAGGATGAAAGATCCCATAGAAGCAGCCAATCCCATGCAAATTGTGTGTACATCCGGTACTACGAATTGCATAGCATCATAAACAGATATTCCAGCTAATACTGCTCCACCAGGAGAGTTAATATATAAATACATGTCTTTGCTTTCGTCTTCCCCATTCAGGTACATCATAATACCAATGAGTTGATTTGCGATTTCGTCATCTACATGCTGACCCAGAAAGAGTAATCTTTCGCGATAGAGTCGATTGATTGGAATAGATCGATAAATCCTCTTTCTCTGGAACCGTACAAGTTTCTTTAGAAGCATACGGCTCAAGCGGTTCAAATAAAAAAGTCATTTCTTTTTTCCTAAAAAAAAAATAAAAACTTTCACATTCTTTTTATTTTTCGATAAACCCTTTTTTTCACCACCCTAAGTTCGAGTTTGTCTCTTTCTACAGTTTCACTAACCGAACTACTTGTTAACTAATACGGGGTTTTTCTTTTCGTTATTCCCGTTATAGCAATATTTTCTTGTTTATAAATAGGTTCCTAACTAAATCTTTAGGTTTATGCTCTACCTCGGTAAAAACTATCCGATCCTCACTTGCACATATAGGACAAGCAAAGGTATTACCTTTTTCTTATTTTCTATTCCAGAAACAAATTATTCCCAGTTTTATTGGTATTTATTTTGACTGAAATCTCATTAATTATTGAATCTATAGTTCCAATGAGGCCTAAAAACTCTATTTGTTTGAGCTAACCATAGAAATCCGGGATTAATCATTTTTTTTACTTAATCCCTCTCATCATATCATAACCTCACGCTCTGAAATATTGATGATCCAATCAATCTTGGGTGAGATAAAGACATCTAAATCGGAAAAGACGATGGATAGTTTCCATATAACCGGAGATATTTGACAAGTCGCACTATACGTCAATCCAAACAGCATCTTCTTCTCCAGGGAGCCTAAAAGGCACTTTTGGAACACCAATGGGCATTTTATTTCTGATATATTGGATGAAACCCTTCAATGGTAAGGCGTAATGAATCAATAAAAAATGAATAATTAAGTCTTCATCTTTTTTTTACGATATAATTATAGCATATGTAATCTATATATATAAAGTACTTTATTTCCATCTTTTTCTCACCCGCCCCCCCCGAGGTTCTTTCGTTCCCACTATAAACTGAATGGGACCAATCTCTGCATTGTTATATGAAACATATAAATGCTAAACTATTTCTGTTTGTCTTTATTAACAAGAATAAAACTGATGCCTCGATTTCTATTTATTCCCCAGCATCGAGAAAGGTAAAACTTCTTAGCTAATGAAATATTGGTTTAATCTTGTTACGGTATAGTCCCCGATGAATGCGAAAAAGTTACATAGTCTCTACTTCTCTTTGAGAAAGGGGTATATCTCCATGGGTTTACCTTGGTATCGTGTCCATACTGTCGTATTAAATGATCCTGGCCGTTTAATTGCTGTACATTTAATGCATACAGCTTTGGTTTCCGGCTGGGCTGGTTCTATGGCCCTGTATGAATTAGCCGTTTTTGATCCGTCCGATCCTATTCTTGATCCGATGTGGAGACAAGGTATGTTTGTTATACCTTTTATGACTCGTCTAGGAATAACAAAATCCTGGGGGGGCTGGAGTATTACCGGAGAAACTGTAACTAATGCAGGTCTTTGGAGTTATGAAGGTGTGGCCGCAGTGCATATTGTATTATCAGGTTTGCTTTTCTTAGCAGCTATCTGGCACTGGGTCTTTTGGGATTTGGAGCTATTCCGCGACGAACGCACAGGTAAACCTTCTTTGGATTTACCCAAAATCTTTGGAATTCATTTATTTCTTTCGGGAGTTCTTTGTTTTGGATTCGGAGCATTCCACGTAACAGGTCTATTTGGTCCCGGTATATGGGTATCAGATCCCTATGGATTGACCGGAAAAGTACAACCCGTAGCTCCAGCTTGGGGAGCCGAGGGTTTCGATCCCTTTGTTTCGGGAGGGATAGCTTCTCACCATATTGCAGCCGGTATTTTAGGTATATTAGCAGGTTTATTCCACCTCAGTGTTCGTCCCCCCCAACGATTATATAAAGGATTACGTATGGGGAATGTTGAGACTGTTCTATCTAGTAGTATTGCCGCCGTATTTTTTGCCGCTTTTGTCGTTGCTGGAACTATGTGGTACGGTTCCGCAGCAACTCCAGTAGAATTATTTGGTCCCACCCGCTATCAATGGGATCAGGGATTCTTCCAACAGGAAATAGATCGAAGGATTCGTTCCAGTAAAGCCGAAAATCTTAATTTATCAGAGGCTTGGTCCAAAATTCCCGAAAAATTAGCTTTTTATGATTATATCGGTAATAATCCAGCCAAGGGAGGATTATTTAGAGCAGGCGCGATGGATAATGGAGATGGAATAGCTGTTGGGTGGTTAGGCCATGGTGTTTTCAGAGACAAAGAAGGACACGAGCTTTTCGTACGTCGCATGCCTACTTTCTTTGAAACTTTTCCGGTCGTTTTAGTAGATGAAGAAGGAATTGTTAGGGCGGATGTTCCATTTAGAAGAGCAGAATCTAAATATAGTGTTGAACAAGTAGGTGTAACTGTCGAATTTTATGGCGGTGAACTCGATGGAGTAAGTTTTAGTGACCCGGCTACCGTGAAAAAGTATGCCAGACGTGCTCAATTGGGTGAAATTTTCGAATTCGATCGCGCTACTCTAAAATCGGACGGTGTTTTCCGCAGTAGTCCAAGGGGTTGGTTTACCTTCGGTCATGCCACATTTGCTCTTCTTTTCTTTTTCGGACATATCTGGCATGGTGCCAGAACTTTATTTAGAGATGTTTTTGCCGGTATTGATCCCGATCTAGATTCTCAAGTCGAATTCGGAGCATTCCAGAAATTAGGGGATCCAACTACTAAGAGACAAATAGTCTAAGATTCATGAAATTTTTCTTTCTACCTCTCTAAATAGAGAAGTGATATATATACATTATAGAATTCTTAAATGAATCTATTTCTGGATTAGTACGAAAGCTATCTTCATACTTTTCACTCTTAATTAAATCTATGGAAGCATTGGTTTATACATTTTTGTTGGTAGGTACTTTAGGAATTATTTTTTTTGCTATTTTTTTCCGTGAACCACCTAAAATTCCAAGTAAAGGAAAAAAATAATTCCTATTTCATTTTGTTTTCTCAGGTTCCTCCTTTCCTATCCCTCCCTTTAATAGGAAACTAATGACCCTCCCTTCATTTATAGGGAAGGTCATTGATGAATTTAGTCTTCGTGTTCTTCGAAAGGATCCCTAAGTTCTCTAGAGGGTTGCCCAAACGCTGTATAAAGGGCATAACCGGTAAAGCTCACGAGTAAACAAGATATGGGGATAGCGACTAAGGTTGCAGTTTCCATTGCTGGGTAATCCCAAAAAAGTGGTTTGTTTTTTTAACATAGTAGTACACAAAGTTAATAAATCTCAACTAATGCAATAAGTTCTATGGCTACACAAATTATTGATGATACTCCCAGAACTAAAGGAAAACGAAGTGGTATAGGAGATATTCTGAAACCGCTTAATTCAGAATATGGTAAAGTGGCTCCCGGGTGGGGAACAACTCCTTTAATGGGTGTTGTAATAGCATTATTTGCAGTTTTCCTAGTTATTATTCTGGAACTTTATAATTCCTCTGTCTTATTAGATGGAGTTTCCGTGAGTTGGTAATAGATTCAAAAGATTCAATAAAAAAGGTTCAATAAAAAAGGGATATTCCTTATTTTATTGAACCTCTTTTCGAATATCTAAAAAAAAAAGGGAAGAGGTGCTTCCTATTTAGGATTTTATTTCCCTCTATTCAATCGATCCTACGGTAGTCTAATCGTGTGATCAATTAATTAATTAAAGGATCTTTGGATTATGGGCGTGCGACTCGTTCGAATGGATCCAAATCAATAGTACAAAATAATTTGTTAATCTTTTTATAAGATTATCCCTCTCCTCGCTGGATGTTTCTAAAATTTAGTATCTAAAGCGCGATATTTTCTAGGTATTTCTGTTTCAGAAAAAAAAGCCTCTCGGGAGAATTAAACTATGGTTAATTTACAAAAATTTGCTATTCAGATTTCGTTATCAAAATGGAAACTCTTTTTCGGAAAAAGGGGCAAGTCTTACTCGTTTACCGAGTCAATGATAATGAAAGAATATTTACCCATTGTACCTTTCTTTTTTAAGTCATCGGAGTTCAGTAGAAATCTAAGGTTTAGTCATCTCTATTAGGATTCGAACAAGAAAATATCCAGGAATTTTTTGATATTATTAGGAATGAAATATCTCGAAATAGGTGGGGTAAAAGATCACTCAAGAGAACAAAAGAAACAAGCCAACTTGAGATTGGGACGACGAAAAAAGCGTGATGGAGTACGAAAAAAAAGAGAGATATATATCTTTTTTTGTCTAAGCCGTACGGAGGCAAACCACCATGTACGGTTTTTGGGGGGGAAATACATAAAGGTTTATCTATCTCGATAAAGTATATGATTGGTTCGAAGAGCGTCTCGAAATTCAGGCGATTGCAGATGATATTACTAGTAAGTATGTTCCTCCCCATGTCAATATATTCTATTGTTTAGGAGGAATTACTCTGACTTGTTTTTTGGTACAGGTAGCCACTGGTTTTGCCATGACTTTCTATTATCGTCCCACAGTAACAGAAGCTTTTGCCTCTGTCCAATATATAATGACTGAGGTCAATTTCGGTTGGCTAATCCGATCAGTTCATCGATGGTCGGCAAGCATGATGGTTTTAATGATGATCTTACACGTATTTCGTGTTTACCTCACGGGAGGTTTTAAAAAGCCTCGCGAATTAACGTGGGTTACTGGTGTAATTTTAGCTGTATTAACAGTTTCTTTCGGTGTAACTGGATATTCCCTGCCTTGGGATCAAATTGGTTACTGGGCCGTCAAGATCGTAACCGGTGTACCTGAAGCTATTCCTATTATAGGATCCCCCCTGGTAGAGTTATTACGTGGAAGTGTTGGTGTGGGTCAATCCACACTGACTCGTTTCTATAGTTTACATACTTTTATACTACCTCTTCTTACTGCGGTTTTTATGTTAATGCATTTCCCAATGATTCGTAAACAGGGTATTTCAGGTCCTTTATGAGTATAAATCGTTATAGTTACCACGAATATTTATAGTATTACAAGAATTATTACACGAGAATTCAATCGCCATAGAAATTTCTATTGAATAAATCCATCACATAATATATGAAATATTTAGTAATATTCTATGGATTTCTTTATTTCGGAGTATTTCGAATACTTCATTTAAGAAATTTTTTTAGAGAGACGATAGATTATGGGAGTGTGTGACCTGAATTACTTATTGGACTGTGTAGATATCTCGATCAATCTGCCGCATTAATATCAAAAAAAGAATGTGTTTCTATCCCAATTTATCTTTTTCTCCAATAGAGAGATAAAAAGCTTGGCTAAAAAAAACGAGTTTCGTTTTCAAGGGAAATTCCTTTCTATGATCTGTTTCATCAGTCGAATATTCACCAATCGAATAGGCTTCGTTAAATTTAATAGGAAGAAAAGAAACAAATAAATATATTGTATGATAAGAAAAGCGCATCCATTTCCTTTGTGTTTTTCACCGAAATAGGCATCATCGGAGTAAAAGAAAGATCTAATGAAAAGAATAAGCCGATATATTGACGGGTCAATACCTAGTATAGTTAAAATTTTTTAAAGTGTCCAAAAAGAAATGACTTACGGGGAATAAGACTGTCCAAAAATATATTGATTTTTATATAGAAACTCATAAATACACTTGGATCATGAGCTTACGATTGAAATGAAACTCGTTTTATTTAATAAATAGAAAAAGTCTTTAATTTGTTTCAACTTATATCACTTGAAATGAATTAAAGATGCGGGATACATAGACATAGCGCGAGTCGGACGAAAAAAAAGTTCATGTCCGGTTCTTTTGGGGGAATATTCCTTTTCGATAACCTATCCTAATAACAAAAAAACCAGATTTGAGTGATCCTGTATTGCGGGCCAAATTAGCTAAGGGTATGGGACATAACTATTATGGAGAACCCGCTTGGCCGAATGATCTTTTGTATATCTTTCCAGTAGTTATTTTAGGTACTATTGCATGTACCGTAGGTCTAGCAGTTCTAGAACCCTCAATGATTGGTGAACCAGCAAATCCATTTGCAACTCCGTTGGAAATATTACCTGAATGGTATTTTTTTCCTGTTTTTCAGATACTTCGTACAGTCCCTAATAAGTTATTAGGTGTTCTTTTAATGGCTGCAGTACCCGCGGGATTATTGACAGTACCTTTCCTAGAAAATGTTAATAAATTTCAAAATCCTTTTCGTCGTCCAGTAGCTACAACGGTTTTTTTAATTGGGACTGCAGTAGCTCTTTGGTTGGGTATCGGAGCTGCTCTACCTATTGATAAATCTCTAACTCTAGGACTTTTTTGAGATAATTCGTATTTTTTTCTTCTTATTAATCCCCATATTTAGTTAGCATCTAGGGAGTATTTAGTCCGAAACAAATACTCCCTAGAGATTCTATATGAACCAATCAAATAAAAGGAGAAGAAACTCTCACAAATGAGCGAAGAAGGAATGGGAACATTCCTAATGATTTGTTTTGTTTCAAATAATTATTTCAAATAATTATGAGAAGGGCTTGATCTATCTATTTCTTTATCTAAAAAAAAAATATCTAAAAAAAAAAGATGGAACCATTCACTATTTAATGGAAGTAAAGCTTATTTTTGGGTAATTTTATCGAAAAACGTTTTTGTAGAGCTTCCAATACTTGTTCAACAGATTTCTTTCCGAAATTTTTTATTTTCATCAAATCATCCTGACTGTAACTTAATAAATCAGATATCGTATGTACATCAACTCTCTTCGGACAGTTATAAGCTCTGGCAGGTAACTCTAGTTGGTCGATAAATATATGTTTAAAAGTCATTTCCTTTTCCATCTTATTCTCCGATGGTGAGGAGGAAAAATGGAGCGTATTAGATTCATTCTTATTTCCTAATCCATGCATTACTTCTTCTTTCTCCGCATGTAGGAAAGGAATAAACAGATCAATTAGACTTCGAGAAGCCTCATAAAGTGCCTCTTTGGGAGTAACACTTCCATTGGTCCATATTTCAATAAAAAGTATTTCTTGTGTCTCGTTTTTATTTTCAAAAGAATGAACACTATAATTTGCATTTCGGATAGGTGTAAATACAGCATCTACAGAGAAGTAACCATCTGCAGATTTTATTGAATCCTGCGTACGATACCCACAATCTTTTTCAATTTTTAATTCAATATCTAAATGAATTGCTTTAGTAAGGGTGGCTATGTATTGCGTAGTATCAATCACTTCAACAGAAGGTGGGAATACGATATCTCGAGCTGTTACCTCTTTGGGTCCAAAAATAGATAGAAATGCTTTTTGAGTTTCGCAAGAATTACTTTTACTTTTAAGTACGATTTCTTTCAAGTTGATTAAAATATCGCGCACCGATTCTTGAATGCCTAATATTGTAGAATATTCATGCGTCACTTTTTCAGATTTTGCACGTGTGATACATGTTCCTTCGACTCCTCCAAGTAGTGCTCTGCGCACAGCAATTCCTACTGTATTGGCTTGACCACTTCTGAATGGAGATATGGCGAATCGACCATAATGAAGACGTTCACTATCTACTTTGGATTCAACACACCTCCACTGCAGTACTCTAGCGGAGACTGGTACTTCTTCATTCCGAATCATATTAAGTAAGAGCTCTTTACAGTATATTTCATCCTTATACACGTCTTTTTTTAGGAGGTCTACATCCATTATGTGGCATGGGAGTCACGTCACGTACAAAATTAAGTATTACACCACTTCTCCGAATGGCTCGTAATGCTGTATCTCTTCCTGGACCGGGACCACTTATCATGACTTCTGCTTGTTTCATACCTTGATCAATTAACATACGAATAGCATTTTCCGCCGCAGTTTGAGCAGCAAAAGGCGTACTTTTTTTCGTACCCTTAAAACCACAGGCACCCGCAGAGGACCAAGAAATAGCTTGTCCCCGGATATCTGTAACAGTAACGATTGTATTATTAAAACTGGCTCGAATATGAATAACTCCTTTAGGTATTCTACGTCTTCCTTTACGTAAACTAATTTTTTTTACAGGTTTTGTCATAGTTATTCTCGCGTATATGATTTAGAAATCAGAAAAAAATATAGAATATAGAATTTATGTTATTATTTTTACTTATTAGATTCATTTGGGTTCCCGACACTGATAATTCAGAAAAGAGGGTTACCCTTGTCTTTGCTTATGCTTCGGATTAGAACAAACCACCATAATTCGTCTTCGTCTACGAATCAGTCGACAATTCTCACAAATTTTACGAACAGAAGCACGAATTTTCATGTTTGTATTCCTCACTCTGATACAATCAATAATATAAAAAAATGTAGAGTTTTTTTATTTATGCCAATTAACTCCCTTTTTTATTTTCCCTATCTCCCATTTCCATTTTGGAGAGTTACTTAACCATTTGGAGATTTGGTACGGAGTCGATGGATTATACGTCCTTTAGTTAGATCATAGGGACTCAATTCTACTTTTACCCTATCCCCTGGTAGTATTCTTATATAATTGCGTCTTATTTTTCCCGAAATATGGGTTAGAACTTCGCACCCATTATCTAGAGAAACCCGAAACATGGCATTGGGGAGTGATTCAGTAACTATACCTTCCATATCAATTAGATTTTGTTTCTTCATTAGAGGGGAAATCTCCTTTTTTTTTTTATTGACTAACATTGGTAAATATAGCATTAGCTAGCCTCTTTTATTTATGAGGATTCCCCCACGCAAAATGGTTTAAACAAAATGTAGATGAATTACCATACATAACATAGAATTTCTCCTCCTATTTGTTTTTGGCGTGCCTCCCGATCTGTTACAATTCCTTGAGAAGTGGAAAGAATAGCAATTCCTATTCCACCTAGAACTTTGGGAATTTCTTTATGGTTGGAATAAATCCTTAAACCGGGTTTGCTAATACGCCGTAAAGTAGTTATCTGTGGTTTTTTTTTCTTCCCTCGATATTTTAGTGTAAAAACTAAAAAAGAGTTTTTATCTTCTTGATGTTCCCTGAAACTTTCCATAAAACCTTCTCGTAGAAGAATTTTTCCGATATCTCTAGTAGTATTAGTAGCAGGTATCTGAACTACTTTTGTTCTTCTTAAGTTTGCATTTCTTATAGATGTAATCATACTAGCAATGGTATCGTTACCCATAGAGACTCCTTCTTACTATTAATATAAATAAGCTTTCTAAGTATGTCAGAAAAAAAAAGTTCTGAGATAAAAATTCATTTTATTCTTTTTGGGAATTCTCCTCAATCATAGAGTAGAGATAGTGAAAATCCAGAGGAAGATATATACAATAACCAATTATTTGGTTTTTTTCCGAGGAAATTCAAGTAATTGAGGAAAGATTGTCATTTCCATCAAAAAAAGAGAGTTAGCAATAGTATTTATTACTCAAGTTACCCGTGGGAAGCGGTAAGAAAATATAAGTATATATATGTAAATGCGAAGTTTTTTTAGTTCCAACTTATTAAACTCGAAATACTATTAATTCAAGTATTTCGTTACTTCTCCTCCTCATTTATAATACTTCGGGAGCCAACGAAACTATTTTGGTAAAATCGGATTCTCGTAATTCTCGAGCGACTGGACCAAAAACACGAGTTCCTTTAGGATTTCCTTCTTGATTTATGACGACGGCAGCATTGTCATCGAATTGCACACTCGTTCCATTTTTACGTTTGAGTTCTTTACAAGTACGTACAACTACTGCCCTAACTACTTCTGATTTTTTGAGAGGCATATTCGGTATCGCTTCCTTAACCACGGCAATAATAACATCACCAATATGTGCATATTTCCGATTACTAGCTCCTAATACTCGAATACACATCAGTTTTCGAGCCCCACTATTATCTGCTACATTCAAGTAAGTTTGAGTCTGAATCATTTTTCCATTTTATTGGAGGGATCAACCCCCCCCAGAGGAGGGAGAAATAAAAAAAAAGGGGGGTCAGGGGGGGGGATATTACTAATTTCATTTATATAATAATTCTTTCCTATCGTTATAGGGAGTTTTCCTCATCTATTACTTGTCCCTATCCATCATTTGTCTCTACCCATCACTCATATTTTTATCGGATATAACAGTAACAAATTGAGTACGTATAGGCATTTTGTATGCAGCTATTCTCATGGCTGCTCTAGCAACAGTTTCTGGTACTCCACTTATTTCATAAAGTATTCTATTCGGTTTAACGACAGATACCCAATATTCTGGAGACCCTTTTCCTGAACCCATACGTGTTTCTGCAGGTCGCATAGTTATAGGTTTGTCGGGAAATATACGTATCCATATTTTTCCACCGCGACGGGCATAACGAGTAATTGCTCGTCGTCCCGCTTCTATTTGTCTAGACGTAATCCAAGCCGGTTCGAGTGCTTGGAGGCCAAATCTACCAAAACAAATGGAATTACCTCGAGTAGCTATCCCCCTCATTCGCCCTCTATGTTGTTTACGAAATTTCGTTCTTTTAGGGTTATAGTCGATTTAGGGTTATAGTCGATTCATCCTCCTATCTCTACTTCAAAATCGGACATGAAAGTTTTCTTTCATCCGGCTTCTCGTGAGTAAAATTTTCCATTCCACGAAATTAGTAATTCGATAAACTTATGCAATAAAGGTTTCACGGGCGAATATTAACTCATTTAGAATTGGCTCGAGAGATTATCTCCAGTTAGTCATTTTTAGCTTCTCTATGGATTGGGAATCGCTACCAATTCGGTTTATTTCACCATCCTACCCGAAAATGAAATAAGATTGAACATTCCATCTATTCATTTATGGGTTTCATCGTTCCCATTACTTCCAGATTGACGTTTAGGTTCCTTCCTTGCAGTGGAGCTTTCTCTCTATCAATATATAGTCAATTTTCCTAGTATTCCTTGATATAAAGCTCTTTTTTCTTCTTATTTCCTTCAAAAATATATTAATTATTGTAATAGAAGAATCTCTTTTTATGCTTTATCACACTGCTTTGCTTTTTAAAAGGTTACTTCTAACCATGCGACTTCGTAGTGATAGATCTAATAATAATAATAATATATAATAATTTTTTTATTAAAGAAAACTATAAAATACTTTCGCGCTTCATATACTTTATCTATGTAAAAAGCTTCTAAACGAATGTAACTACGACTTATTCATTCGTTTATTGAGTCGCCCCAATACGAAGTAATGAGTTATTTCCTAGTAGAAATTAGAATCGTGCTTTTTTATTTTTGATTCATTTGACTCAAAAAAACAGCGATTCGAACGAGTCGCACACTAAGCATAGCAATTTTGTTGGAATGGTTAATAAGATTAAATAAGATTATAAGTGGAGTTCGGAAACGATAAAAATTGGAAAAATTCAATATTTTTCTATAAAAAATGAAATCGAAAGGATCAACTATTTTTCGTCTTGGAATATCCAAACTTTTATTCCTAATACTCCATAAATAGTCTGAGCCGGATAGTAACAATAACCAATTCTAGCTCGAAGAGTTTGTAGAGGAACTCTACCCTCTCTAGCCCATTCTACACGAGCAATTTCAGCCCCATTAAGACGTCCCGCAATTTGTATTTTAATACCTCTTATATCTGTTTTTTTTGCCAATTCAATAGCTTTTTTCATGGTTCTTCTAAAAGCGACTCTACTTTCTAGCTGTAGAGCAATATATTCCGCAAGAATATTTGGTTCCCCATATGGTTTTGGTATTTCTGTCAAAGTCATGTGAAGCTTACGATCCCCAAAATGGAGCAGATTCCGTACATCTACTTTTAATTGTTCAATCCCTCGGCCGCGACTTTCTACCAATAATGCGGGAAATCCCGTATGTATTTCGACTTGAATCAAATCTGTTTTTCTTTTTATCTCAATACGTGCAATTCCTCCATAATTAGAAGAACTTCTTATATGTTTACGTACGTAAATTTCGATGCAATTACGCATTTCCCGATCTTCCCGAAGAAGTTTAGAATAATTTTTCGGTTGTGCGAACCAATAAGAATGATGATTTTGGGTCACACCGAGTCGAAAACCAAGTGGGTTCATTTTTTGTCCCATGCATCTCTTCCTTCTTTCAATGATATTAGCATAAAAGCTTCCATATTCTTTTTTTTATCGGATCATCCATTTTCCGTTATTATCCATTTTTAACCGTAATAGTTATATGACAAGTAGGCTTATGTATGGGATAAGCACGTCCTTGAGCTCTGGGTTGAAATCTCTTCAGGGTAGTACCTCCATCTACTCTAGCTTCACTTACAATCAAATTGGTTTTATTCAAATTTGAATTGCGACTTGCATTTGCTGCTGCGGAAGAAAGCAATCGTAATATGGGATGACATGCTCGGTAAGGCATAAATTCCAATAGCATAAGTGCTTGTTCATACGAACGACCACGAATTTGATTAATTACTCTCCGTGCTTTATGAGCAGACATACGTATATATTTAGCTGAGGCTCGGATTTCCTCCGAATTTGAGCCATTAGTTCTCATTTTGGGTGTTACCTCCTAATCAACGACGAGATTTCTTATCACTTCTTGCATGTCCCCGAAAAGTTCGAGTAGGTGCGAATTCTCCCAATTTGTGGCCTACCATACGATCTGTTATATAAATAGGTAAATGTTCCCGCCCGTTATGAACAGCAATAGTATGACCAATCATTGTGGGTACAATGGTAGATGCGCGAGACCAAGTTACTATTACTTTTTTTTCTCCTCCTACATTAAGATCTTTAATTCTTCTCAGTAAATGATCAGCCACGAAAGGGCCTTTTTTTAGTGAACGTGTCATTGCCAACTACCTTCTGTGTTTTTATTTATCTCCTTTCTCTTTTCGTACAAGTTTTTCTCCTAGCTTTTTCTACGACGACGCAAAATAAAATTATTACTATATTTATTACTTTTACGAGTCCTCTTTCCAAGTGCAGTCCGACCCCAAGGAGTTAATGGTTTTTCCCTACCGATCGGGGCTCGGCCCTCACCACCCCCATGAGGATGATCTACGGGGTTCATGACAACGCCTCTTACTCTGGGGCGTTTACCTAACCAACGTTTGGATCCGGCTTTACCTATAGTTCGATTATTAGCATCAACGTGACCCACTTGGCCAATTGTAGCTAAACAATCCTGAGATATTAGACGAACCTCTCCAGAAGGTAATCTTAGTGTGGCTAGTCGACCCCCCTTCGCAATAAGTTTGGCTACAGAGCCTGCAGCTCTCACTAATTGGCCACCTCTACCAGGTGTTATTTCTACATTGTGTATAGTTGTGCCTAAAGGCATATTGGTTGAAGTAGACTATCACAAAGTCAAATGAATTGATCGCAGTCTCTTCCCAAACTGTACAAGCCTTTTTCGAGGCATACAGCTTTCTGGGTGTATATAGCGTAATCCTTTTTTACTAATTACATCCTAGGTTTTCTCCTTCATCTGGCTTACTTCTATCTGTGTAGCTTCAGAATGAATGACTTTACCAATTTACGTCAACATTTTTTTATGTTTCATAATATATGTTTCATAATAACTTAGGAGGCAGATTCCATTCTCTCTTTCTGGAATGAAAGAAAATTCATTATCTAGCTTCGAAATTGCCCTTGACCACCAATTCGAATGTAATTAGTTCGTTCAAGTATATATTAAGGAACAACAAGGGTTGTTCGTATCTATATTTTTCTCCCTATGCTTAAGACAAACAAAAGTTTTCTCCATATTATTCTATATCCCCAAGGTTTATGACATAAATACTTCATAGTACGATGCGATAAACTCAATCACATGCTATTGTTCCTCTTCAGTTTCCTTCTGAGGCTTATATCAATAAAAACAGATTTATTATTAGATTAGTGATGGATTTACAGGTTCTGCTACTATCCCAATCGGTTTTCCGATTACGTAAATGAATAATTCAAACCGCACTCAAAGGTAGGGCATTTCCCACTAATATGGGAGCGTCTATACTAGAAATAACAGTACCTCCAATTTTGATTCCTCGGGGATGTAAAATATATCGTTTTTCACCATCCTCATAATGTGTGAGACATATATTCGCATTACGATTAGGATCATACTCTATGGTTGTAATTTTACCAGAGATATTTTTTTTATTTCGTCGAAAATCAATTTGTCGATACAGACGTTTGTGACCTCCCCCTCTATGTCGGCTAGTAATAACCCCTCTATTATTACGACCCCTTTTATTATGTTGTCCATAGGTTAATTTCTTCTGAGGATTGGATCTCACTATTTCTTCAAATCCCGATACAGAACGATTGCGTGTACCTGGGGTATAGGCTTTATACAGACGGATGGTCATAATAAAATAAGATGTTGTACTAGGATGAGAAAAATTTTATCTGTTCGGAAATAGCGGGATGGAATAACCGGACTTAAGTGTAATAATCATTCGTTTATAACGTACCGAATGTCCTATTATTGGACCTATTCGTCTCTTTTTTTTCGGAGGTCGATGACTATTCATTCTTATTACTTTAACACCGAAGAAACCTTCAATCCACTTTTTAATCTCTGTTTTGGTAGATTTTTGATCAACATCAAAAGTATATTGATTTTTCTCTAACAAACGAATCGTTTTTTCTGTAAGTACCGGGTATTTCATTTCATCCATAATTACTTTGATTCCTTCCCTTTATTATATCTTATATTCCGCATCGTACGATTCGACGCATTTTCTTCCAATAAATATTTTTATTTTCAATTCATATTTATTTTTTCTTTTCTGATCGGCGTCCAATCAAATTAATTCCTAATCAAATTAATTATGGCAGTTACTATTATTATTAGTCCGCCTGAGATTCCACCGGATCTGATTAATGAATTATGGGTAAGTGCCACCCAATAGCCAGAATTTGATTCATTCTTTCCCATGCATCCGACAGGAGTTGAACCTGCGAATTCTCCAATTATGAGTTGGGTGCTTTAACCGCTCAGCCACGGATGCTATTGCTCCAATTCATTATTAGTGGTATATCTATTCTTTGACAAATCCTACTGCTCCCCGTCCAATAAGAGGGAAATATCCAATGATCGGGAGAGTGAA